CGGGTCAATCTTCATAAATTTCATCGTAAATGTGAAATACTCATAAAAATGTGGGAGAGATCAAGAAGATGCAGGGTCGTTCATCTGCTTGGCTAGTCAAGCATGAGCTAGTTCATAGATCTTTGGGCTTCGATTACCAAGGAATAGAGACTTTACAAATAAAGCCCGAGGATTGGTACTCCATTGTGGTCATTTCATATGTATATGGTTACAATTATCTACGTTCCCAGTGTGCCTATGATGTAGCGCCAGGCGGATTGTTAGCTAGTGTGTATCATCTTACGAAAATAGAGTATGGTGTGGATCAACCCGAAGAGGTATGCATAAAAGTCTTTGCCCCAAGGAGGAATCCTAGAATCCCGTCTGTTTTCTGGATTTGGAAAAGTGCTGATTTTCAAGAACGGGAATCGTCATGATATGTTGGGAATCTCTTATGAGAATCATCCACGACTGAAACGTATCTTGATGCCTGAAAGTTGGATAGGCTGGCCTCTACGTAAGGATTATATTGCCCCCACCCAATTTCTATGAAATACAAGATGCTCATTGAATGATAAGAAACTAATCTTCACTTCTACGACTCCAGATATTCGACGGAGTCTTTTTACGTTCTGTTCTAGATGAAAACAGAGTAACTGGACTCTCATTCGTATTATGGATGGGCTAATAAAGGGGCTTCATTGATATTCCCCAATTTGGAAGATATCTATTTCGGATGAGTAGAGCCAATAGGATGAATAAAACAAAAAGAGTTCTGCACCATGAACTTTGTACCGCGCACATCACTTAGATGGGCCCCAGCTTGGTACGGGACACTTCCATCAGCGGGTGGGTTAGCATCTATAGTTCCCTTTGTCGAGGGAGGTTAAGCCGGTCCCGAGGCGGCTTCCTCTCCATTCCTTTTGTACTCGGCTAGAGCAGCAGGAGGGGTCGATGGCCAACTCGAGACTTCTTCATTCAATCCGACATCGGTGGAAAAGAAAAGGAGGTCATCAGATGGATGGGATGGATCTCTTTTAGGGTGGTGGGTCGACAGCTTTCGGAGTAGGAAATCGCATCATAAGCGGGTAGGTCATATAGGTTTCGAGGAGGGGAACGCGATTCCGAATACTGCTCCTTCTTTACCAGGTTCAGATCTTTACTCGACTTATAATGTGGAGGGGGCATCAATCCTATAAACGGGGAGTTTAGGAGACGGAATAAAGGCTGATCTGGCAATCGATCTTGATGTCGCCTCGTCCCCTCAACTGCTTCATTAGCGGGTGATCGATCCGTCGAATCCTCCTTCCCCAACCTTTCTGCTGGACTATTCATTGGATTGGTCTACCCGGCGCCCTATCGGGGCGGTGGAAGGCTGGCTAAGAATCATGTCCTATTCAACTCGATCGGAGCAGACTGAACGGGAGATAGAGGAGTACTGCTGGCTAGGATCGGATAGCTCTCTTGATCCGATCAATGGAAAGGATGGTCCGTAACCCCTCTCACTCGATCGGAAGGAGGGGGAACATGCCACTCGACGTCCAGCATATACTTCTATCGGATAGCTATCTCACTCCCATTCCCGCTCCTTCTTTCCTTCGTCGGCCCGACATTTCAGTAGGCGATCAAATCCCTGTTCGCTTTCTTGGTTCGCTCTCTCGGGCCAGTAGGGGCGGTGGAAGGATCAACCCCTCTCGGGCAAGGGGGATGGACGGATTAAAAGGCTGGTGCGTACGTTCACATGGCTTTTTGTCTCACGACCCGACGGGTTCAAGAGGGAACCGGAAACGATGACTGAACCTTTAATGCTTTTTATTCCTTCCCAACGACTGATTAATGCCCAACCTTTCTGGCTTCCCCATTTCTTGCCACCATAGACGAGACTCCCGATTCCGCGTATCCTCGGCTAGTTGAGGGGAGGGAATCACGGAGAAGCGTTCAAGCCGCAGTAGGAGATGAAATAAACTCTTTGGTGTCGGGCCCAACACCGTAGTAATAAGAAATGCTCCGCTGGCCAGGCATATCCATTCGTAGCAAGCAATTCGCGGGGAGGGGCAGCATGCATGCATGCATCTAAGTATCGATCTAGAAACGGTCGGTCAATTCGCTGCGATCGCTCACACCCCCTGCTCTGGGGAGCAGAAATATACTCCTTTCCCTTATAGAGGAAGACCTAAATTCTCGGAAATAAGGGAACCATGCACGACCTTTCGCTACTCATTCCGGGATCGGGCTATTCGCGAACACCGGAACCAGACGCCGCCACTCGAGACTACTACTGCTGCTGAGACTCGGACAACTGGCTTTGCTACTAGTCGATCTGGATCCACTTATGTAAAAGTCTACAGCTGGTGCTTCTACCTTCGTCTCATTCACCGGGTTACGCTCTGAATCTATAGTTTGAGCTTTTCTAAATCCGATTTGGCAGTGGGTACAGAACGTTTCACATGGGCCTTCCCTATGCTAGCTTTCTCGCTCCCGCACGCTGAGAGCAAATGGTTTAAAGAGGCGGTCCGCATCCTCATCGATTCATTTTGGAACTAACTCCCTTCTCTCTCTCTCGCCGTCTTGACTGAGGGTCCCTTCCATCCTACAGAAATGGAAGAGCTGGTCTCAAACCCGACGATCCTCAAAAAAGGAGAGAGTCAGAGAGTAGGATAGGTTTGAAAATGCACCAGGGGGAGTCCGCCTCCTCATTACAGGAGAAAGCCCAGTCGTGTAGCGGGCCGATTGGGATCAAAAGTTTCCGCAGGTCTTTTTTAGCTTAACACAACAATGCGTTTTCACGCAAACATAAAGGCATTGCGCTTATACTATTAAAAGAAGGGGCCTCTTTTCTGAGGGGCCACCGATTTCATCACCTACTACAGAGTGCCTCAGCCCGCAGGCAGTGGAACAGGGACCGACTTCAGCTCCCGCCCCATTGGAGGGTTGAACACTCCCTCACGTCAAGGCCATCCCTCCGAAATGCCGTGACGTCCTTTCCTTTCCTATACTTTTTGGGTACGTTTCTCAACCGCGCTTTCAGTGCGAAAGTAGGGCATTTCCCCTAGATTCTACTGTGGTCTGCTTTGGTTGGTTTCTGCCGATTATCTTATCAAGCCTACTGTCTTTTCTATTTCTCTCTGATTCTCTTTCTTTATATTGAATCCGAGGGCCTCAAATCGTGGAGTTGTCAAAGCCTTTCCCCTTGTGCCGCCTGGCCTGGGTGCGATGTGCAATGCCTTTCACTGACTAACATCCTCTTTCTCCAGCCTTCCTGAATTTTTTGAATCTTTTGCGTCAAGGTGATGGATACAGGAAGAATTTTGCGTTTCCAGCCTCTTATTCTGATTAGTGCGGCTGAGAAGATAAATGCCCCGCGCAGAAGAATAAAGGTGCAGTTGGCGAAGTGACCTGACGTCTAATGAACCGTCCATTTTTCTATAGAGTATATAGAGTTATGTGAGTTGTGCGGCGTTTGGTTATGCTGTGGTCTAGACCTATATAATCTAATAGAAGGGTGCGATGAGGAGAAGGTTTCAGTTTCATTCTGACCACTATCTTTTTGAAACAGATAGTTCACAGTGCTCATTCTATCAAAACCGGCAAAGCCAACTCATGTTTCCACTCCATTTTCATTACGAAGATGTATCACGTCAGGATCCGTTGCTCAAACCGAATCACGCCAACGTTATGGAAGTTCCTGGATCGTGTGAAATAAGAGTAGTACCAAAGGCACCCTCTGATTTCAGAATAAAAAATGGAAAATTGGCTATGGAGATTCCGCGCGGTCAGAGATTCATACAGACACAAAGGGGTTCGACAGGAAAGTCGTTTCGATCCAATCAATTCTTGGGGTCCGATAAAGAAACAAAAGGATATGTCAGTGACCTAGCACGACAAAGCACTCTCCGAGGGCATGGAATGTCTAATTTTTCGGTAAGAATCTCGACAGTAATGTCTCTGTTAGATTCTCCGGTCGAAATACGGGAAAACCCCATTCAATTCTCGATGGAAACGGAGTTTTGCGAATTATCCCCGGAACTGGAAGATCATTTCGAGATCTTCGAGCATATTCGAGGGTTCAATGTGACTATTGTCACTTCGGCCAACACACAAGATGAGACTTTACCACCGTGGAGCGGCTTTTTGCAAAAAGATGAGGGGAATTCTCAGTAAGATGTCGGAGAAGCGAAATATACGAGATCACAAACGTAGATTGCTCGCGGCTAAATATGAATTGAGACGAAAGCTTTATAAAGCCTTTTGTAAAGATCCCGATCTTCCCAGTGATATGCGGGACAAACATCGTTATAAGTTGTCCAAGTTGCCAAGAAATAGTTCCTTTGCACGAGTCAGAAACCGATGTATTTCCACTGGTCGCCCTCGTTCCGTATATGAGTTCTTTCGCATTTCTCGTCTCGTTTTTCGTGGATTAGCATCTCGAGGTCCTTTGATGGGCATAAAGAAATCGTCTTGGTAGCAACCACCAAACCAATAGAACAGACGGTTAGCTCTGCTGCTGGTCCACAAGCAAGGTGACGTAGGTCCATTACCGGCCGGCTCCGGACCGAAAAGACCTAACGGAGTAATCCCTTATCTCGGATCGGAGATGCTAACGGGACGGGAATCGAAGTGGGGGACCTCTCTACCGCACCTGCCTCCCCAGACATAGACTACGTACAGGGTAGTACTCTTGGAAAGATAGAATATCACCGCGTGAACATAACATTAAGTTATGAATGTCACTCCCGAGGGATCGACCACTATTCTAAATAGAGTAAGGCGGAGAACTGTTGTTCATTGGAGCGCCGGAGTGCTGAGGTTGTTCCCACCATTGAAGTCAGAGTGTGGGACTGAGCCTTCCGAATGATAAAGACCAATAAGTTCTTCGTTTCGTTGGTAGAACCAACGCCAATATCATATTGACTCTCTCTCGTCCAATAAGAGTTTCCGAGAGTGACTTTCTGAAATTCTCTCCTTTCCAAAGCTGCGCAAGGCGGCCCCCCCCAAAGCCCCCCAAACCCCCCTCGCCCCGCTTCCTATTCATTTGTGGGTCGGGACCCGAGGGCCTTTTTTTTTTCCAGAGGTTCTTTCGAGAATCAACCAACCGACAAATCCGTAGCCCAGGTGACTCACTGCCTCCCTCTCGCCCAAATGAAATGGGATGAATCAAATCAATAAGCTTTTTGATTGATTCAGGGCGCAGCGAAGCAAAATTCAATCAAGGCAACAAGGGGTTTTTTTTTGGGGGTGGGGGGGGGGAACAGGAGTTGTCACGATAGGAAAAGAGAAATGACTATAAGGAACCAACGATTCTCTCTTCTTAAACAACCTATATCCTCCACACTTAACCAGCATTTGATAGATCATCCAACCCCGAGCAATCTTAGTTATTGGTGGGGGTTCGGTCCGTTAGCTGGTATTAGTTTAGTCATTCAGATAGTGACTGGCGTTTTTTTAGCTATGCATCACACACCTCATGTGGATCTAGCTTTCAACAGCGTAGAACACGTTATGAGAGATGTTGAAGGGGGCTGGTTGCTCCGTTATATGCATGCTAATGGGGCAAGTATGTTTCTCATTGTGGTTCACCTTCATATTTTTCGTGGTCTATATCATTCGAGTTATAGCAGTCCTAGGGAATTTGTTCGGTGTCTCGGAGTTGTAATCTTCCTATTAATGATTGTGACAGCTTCTACAGGATACGTACCACCTTGGGGTCAGATGAGCTTTTGGGGAGCTACAGTAATTACAAGCTTAGCTAGCGCCATACCTGTAGTAGGAGATACCATAGTGACTTGGCTTTGGGGTGGTTTCTCCGTGGACAATGCCACCTTAAATCGTTTTTTTAGTCTCCATCATTTACTCCCCCTTATTTTAGTAGGCGCCAGTCTTCTTCATCTGGCCGCATTGCATCAATATGGATCAAATAATCCATTGGGTGTACATTCAGAGATGGATAAAATTGCTCCTTACCCCTATTTTTATGTAAAGGATCTAGTAGGTCGGGTAGCTTCTGCTATCTTTTCTTCCATTTGGATTTTTTATGCTCCTAATGTTTCGGGGCATCCCGACAATTATATACCTGCTAATCCGATGCCCACCCCGCCTCATATTGTGCCGGAATGGTATTTCCTACCGATCCATGCCATTCTTCGCAGTATACCTGACAAATCGGGAGGTGTAGCCGCAATAGCACCAGTTTCTATATCTCTGTCGGCTTTACCTTTTTTTAAAAGTATGTATGTGCGTAGTTCAAGTTTTCGCCCGATTCACCAAGGAATATTTTGGTTGCTTTTGGCGGATCGCTTACTACTAGGTTGGATCGGATGTCAACCTGTGGAGGCACCATTTGTTACTATTGGACAAATTCCTCCTGTAGTTTTCTTCTTGTTCTTTGCCATAACGCCCATTCCGGGACGAGTTGGAAGAGGAATTCCCAATTCTTACACGGATGAGACTGATCACACCTGATCAGTGAAAATTTCTGACACCAATCATTTACGAGTGAGTATTACACCAAGAATTGACAAGCGGATGAGTTTTCTAGTTGGCTATGTTGATATAGCTTAGATAGGGAAAAGAGACTCTACTATAGGGTAGGGCTGAACTTTCAAATCCGGGTGTTCCCGAAACTCCCCTCCGCTTCCTTCCCCTCTTTCGGCCACGAAAGAAAAAGAAAGATAGGGCATGAACAGCCTTAACAGCAGTATCAGACACCTGATCCCGACTCTGGGTACTTAACCAATACGCCGCGCCGGCTCTTCGACCGACGGAGGCATTCCTACCAGAATGCCGACTACAGGGGGGTCTGGGGGGGAAGCAAAGTCTCCAACATTGAAGGCTTCGCTCGCTCGCCCCTCCCTATTAATGACTCGGCCGAGATTGTCGTCCAAGCAACTGGACCAAACACATTGATTGGCGGATCAACCCATCAATCGGATCTCCATAGTAGTTTCGTTCGTGAACCGGCTCTCATTCTATCTTCAATTCCTCTGCCGAAGTCTTTCTGATCTCTGATTGACCTTTCCCATTCCTTCTAACTAACCAAAACCAAACGGCGGTGGCCGAGGTAGAAAGAGATTGGACTCGCAAAGGTTTTGACCTTAATTCCGCTCCTTCCTTCATTTCTACTCATTCCTGGATTTTGGAAAGTGGTTTTAGCTCCTCCTGGACCACTAACTTACGGAATTCTGGCTGTTGGCAATGCGACGTTTGGTATTGCGGTAGGAAAGGGTAATGTGGGCGTATTTGATCTCCCGCTCCCAGAGATCAAAAGAGCTCATGCTATTCGGAAGGAAATGGGATTTCTCTGTCCTGTCCGAAATTAGGTTCTGCACGCCGGAAGAACTCTTTCCTCCATCTCTGATTCCACACAGCGGCCCACGCCGGCTTTGTGTGACCGCAGCGAGAAGCAATTGGTGCTGGTTTATTCTTAGGTTGAACAACTAGTCTTTATTGTATTGCATCCGCGGAGCATCATATAGGAGAGAGAAAAATGGGATCCGCTCAAATCATCAGATCGTTCTCCCGCCGAATAAAGAGTAATAAGATGGATTGGACCACGGAGAAAGGTTCTGCTTTTTCAAGCTCTTCACTTTCTGTAACGAGCGACTGGTTCGAAGAAGCGAGAAAGAGCTTAACAAGCAGGAAGCCTGCAACAAACACGTCTTGACCAGTTCTCTTTCTACTAAGCCTTGGTATGGCACATAGAAAAATTGGGTGGGGCTCTTTGACAAGAAGAGGTTCTCAGGACCGGGTGAGAGAGTTGCTTTCTGAACACCTTGCAATTAGGGAAAGACACTAGACTAGGTGAGCCTTACCACCCGGCCGAGACTGTAGGATCCTGAACTCCCACCAAATTCCAGTTGGAAACTCGCATTGCTAGCCCACCCAGTCAAAAGCCGGCGTGGGTCCTTCCCGCCGCCGCAATAAGAGCAACTTGATGCAGAAAGGAGCAAGCTGCGCCCTATTACGTAAGGAAAGCCCCTATTACGTAAGGCGCCGTCACGTGATAGGGCGCTCGCGCAGCTGCAAGCGTAGGCTTTAAAGTACTTGACTGACGCCCCGCGCGCTAGCATTCCTTTTCAGCTGGAGCGCCCTCCGTTTTTTACGCACAGGATTCAAAGCCGGAGTGCGCTATAGTGCGCCCTACTAGATCGGGGCTCCGTTTTTCAGTAGAAATGACGTCCCCCTATTAGTGACGGCGCGCAACGGCTTCAAAAAAGCCCCTTATGTATATAAGGCCCTAACGAGAGTCCGTCAGTTTGCTTCAAAACGCTTATGACTATAAATTCAGGCTTTAGCGCGCAACGGCTTTTCAGCAGCTTGCTGGCTTTTCAGGCAGTTTTTGTTATATTCCCCAGCCGTTTTCGATTTTGTGAAAAATTGGTTGTCGTGAGTAAGGAAGAAACAATTAACGGACCATTAACCATACATAAGATTTATTAGAATACTAATAAGGAGAGCTAGAGCTCTCTGAGCCAATTACAACTTAAAGCAAACAAAACAACACGATAAGATAATATTACGAGGATAGACGGATGTTATAGGGCGGCTTAGGGGACCACCCATTGTTTGGTTTCCGGGACTCCGGGGGCTTTAGCATCTCGGGGAGCCGGGGATGTTGACAGATCCCACCTGAGCTCTTGCTGTGATTGAGACTGTCACTACTTTTTCATTTCTTCTAGTCTCCCCGGTCACCGAGGGTGACAGCCTGCACAATGAGCTCTTGCTGTTCTTCGAGCAGCGCCCTCTTCCTGAGAGCGTATCTCGTTCTGGAGAAAAAGCATACGATCTCGTATGAGAATTGGATCGATAGCAGGCATATGTTCCCAGAACGCACCCAGCATTTGCTCCCGTTGGAGCTTCTCGTTTTCCACCTGACGTATTTCTTGCTCAATTCTCTCAAGTCTTCTAGCGATATCCATGGCTACTCAAAGCTCTTTCTTGCCGACTTCTAAGTTCGGCCCCGTCTCCCTTTGCCAAATAGAGACTGAAAGAAGCTTCTATAACCCAAAACCCTGGCGAGTCCTTCTCTGCCTATGTTGGTAGGTGGAGGACTATGGCTTCCCAAGTAAAAAACAAGCCGCCAGAGGATGAGCAGATGGACATGATCATCCGCTCTGCAAATCCAGCGATTTCTTGATTCCTGGCTATTCTGACTCATCCAAATTTGTCTTCTTTAATCAAGCCCTATCTTAGGGTTGAAGCAAGAATTCAGGCTGGAAAGTTGCCAATTGTCCCAAGTGCATCCTCTTCCACCACTCAAACATCAGCACCTACCAAAAAGAGTGGTTCTGCAGGACGCACTGGCACCCGGATCAAAATCCAGCGAGTGAGGTTCAGTTGGTTAACCGACGTTTATGGCCGACGGTCAGCCCCGGAGGACCAAACCAACAACAGGGTTACCAGCAACCTCCCCAAGCGTTCGGCCAAAAAATAAGGGCAAACGTATCAGCCTAGAGTACAACAACCGGTCTATCAACAGCCTTTTCCCCCTCAACCAATGCAGCAGCAACAATTCTATCAGCACCCCTATCCTCAAATTCAGCAACAAGCCGTTCGGCCCCAGCAATATCAACCAGTTCCCCCTGCTATTCCGCAAAGTCGACGGTCAACCTGCCACCTGCTCAAGTCCCAAATCAAAATCAGGTTAGACCCCGGAGGAATTTCACTCCCCTCAATCAACCAATGAGTGTAATTCTACCTCAACTCCTCGAAAGGGGTTGCTAACTTTGTTGGAGCACAGGCCTGTTCCTGATCCTTTGCCTAGGTGGTATAATCCGAATGCCCATTGTGCATATCATCAAGGTCAAAGGCATGCTACTGACAGATGTTTGCCTTTGAGGCACAAGATCCAGGACCTTATTGAATCAGGGTCGATCGTCTTTCCTGCAGCACCGCAGCAAGTTGTTCCTCCTCCTAATCCCAGTATCATTCAGGACCCGCTACCCACACACCAAACGACAAGTGAGGCCGGTCCTTCGAATTCAGTGAATGTAGTTCAGTCCGATCCTTCCACTTATGACCCAACTGAGTATATTGTGAAGGATTCTGTTGACCCTACATTTCGCGTGCTGGGAAGCCCCTATATTATATAGTGACGGTATCTGTGGTGGTCACTCTTTAGGAAGAAGAAACTCTCGTCAGTCTCTTGGGTCAGTTAACGCAATTGACCCACCTCAATCAATTGGAAATTCCAATCGGATGCCTCGTCGTTTTACAGCCAGTCGAACCGCTAGTTCTGCATCCGGTTGTTACCCCTAAGAAAGATCCTTTGGTATTAGAATCCAAAGTCCATGTGAATCAGTCCAATGGCCCATGTTCAGCTTTGCCATCGCAGCCAGCATCAAAAGAAAAATCCGTACGACGTTCCGGCATAGTAGCGCGCCAAGCCAAAGAGCAAGCGTAGGCCCCGGCCGTAGTGTGTCACGAAGCGAGCCAACCTAGATAGGGGTAAGCGGAGAAAAGAAAAGCCTTAGTACAGAAATGGGCACGGCAAGCAACATTGTGAAGGTATGAAATAGTAGGGAATCTTCAACTCAAAGGATCAGTCAACCAGCAAGCGTATTCACGTCAACATTGAAGCAAGCGAAGGCCGAAAGGCAGCACAAATCTGAGGCTGAAGCCAGAAGCCGAATAGGAAGGATTCAGAGGACGGCACCGTCACCAGCAACCCCTAAGCTGCAAGCGGAGGATGTGGAGGGGAGGTATTATCACTACTAGTCGGTCAGTCCGGCAAGCCAGCTAGGAGATATCATAAGTCGAACTCCTACTTTTAGTCGCCCAAGCAAGCCAACCCCCGACGCCCCGTCACTAGATGGGGGGAATGAGTAAGCGAAGGAGCAAGTTAGGGCTCTAAGAGCAAGCGAAGCTGCAAACGAAGAGTCCCTATCATACTGGCGCAAGTGACAGCCCCCTAGGAAGAGGGTAAGGCCGCAACGCGTCAGGTTTTTTATCAAGTCAACTATATCTTCTTATGCTAGTCGAGTACCTTATGCGCATCATGGATTTAACAACAAGGTGTAAGCCCCTGCAAGAGTAGGCAAAGCCGTAGCTTGCAGCTGAAGGAAGATAGGAAAGCGCTATTCAAAAATGAAGCCTAAACCGATAAGCCCCTTCGGGGGGTGGGCGAATGGTATGAAAGAAAAGCTTCATCCTTCATTGCCGTTCAAGCCGGCATGTCTTTATTAATCAAAACACCAGACCAGCAGGATTTTTCCCTCTTTCTTGTGGTAGGTTCGGCTTCCGTCGCTCTACGCTCTAGTTGTGCCATAAGCCTCCGTTTGTAGGCGCAGTACTCTTGTCATCATCCGCTTAAGCATCTCTGGATAAAGCAGCCATCTCTAGTTAAGGCAGTTCGGGTTTAGTGTCTTCCAGGCCTGGCTTTCGGACAAGAGTAGTAGCTAAGTCGTCTTAATCTGCTTCTGTAGCTTCTGGACTTCGGGCCGTGTCTTTAGTTTCGGCTGTTGGTTGGGGTGCAGCAATCGGAGGCTCGGCTCTTGTAGGGTAGCCAGCTCCAGTTGAAGCAGCCATCTCTAGTTAAGGCAGTTTCCTCCTTCCTGGCCTTCATTCTTATGCTCTTCTGTCGGTCAATCTTCCTCTTCGGCTTCAATGGCTGCTAAGGTAGTTGGCTCAGCCAAACCAACCCTTCTCTAGTTAAGGCAGCTCTTGGAGTTGGGGTAGCTCGGCTTCTTGCAGCTCTGGGAGTGACTCGAGGGCTTGAATTTCAATATGTATTCGTCTAGAGAAGTCTTCGTGACGCGTCGGGTGCAACCGTCAACATGGAAGCTATAGGAAAAGGTGTTCTACTAGTAGCGATAGTTGCCTAAAGCAATGAATGAGCAATTGAATGCCGCAACGCAATAAGGCGTCGAGTTAAGGCTTGAGTTCCCAATAGCTTATGAGGTTTTTCACGGTAAGGTAGCTCTTGTCTGATAGCTCTACTCTAGCAGCAGTGGCATTAGCAGCAGTTGTTGTTAGCGTTCCCCCAGTGGGGTTAGGGTAGAGGCCAGTCAGACCGTAAACTAAGGAACCGAACCGGCTTTTCATCTAGAAAGAGCCTCCGCTTGCTCCTGCTGCTTTCGGCTTTCTCGATTTGTACGATATTCTGATTTGAGCGGTAACATTGAATACCGTTTTTCAGCTTGCTTGCTTCAAAGCTTATTACTAAGGTAAAACGCGCTAGCGCGTTTTACTAATAGGCTTTTCAGCCGTTGCTTGCTGCTTCAAAACGTATGCGCTAGCGCCTTTGACGTAATAATCGTTTTTCAGCTGGTCTCGACTAAAGGTTCGACGGGTTTACATCCTGATCAGATATCCCATACATAATTTTATTGAAGTTTAGGACATAAGAAACACTTTTGTTATAGCCCATAACAATTACTGACATCTAGATCTTATGGGCAAATATTGATGTTGGGGTCAACCCCAACTTTTACGTATTATATATGCCAATATGCTTACGCATGGCTAGGAATGGGTACACACTGACGGCGTAGGTTAACGGCAGCGGCACTTCCCTGCCCCCATCAGAACGATTCTGAGTTCATACACTAACAACCGACATTGCTTAGTGACTATGAGATCTATTAGTAAATTAGGGAACCCCCATAGATATGGAACTAATAAGGTGGAGTGTAACCCATATTGCTCACTTATATTGACTTTATAAGGGATACAAGTGATACATATTGGAAGCCAGCCATAAGCCGATCAAACTGTTGTACCATATTCCTTACTTACTAAAATGATGCTTAAGGCATATAATTTGCTATAATCCGTACAAAGTGAGATACACTCTTTTCCTTAGTACGGATCAGAGTGACACATATATAATAGGTGAGGTACGCCCTATTTCAGTCGATAAGGATCGAGGGGGGTAGGGAGATTTTTTATCTTGGCTTCCATCTAACTATCACCCGGATGTTATGCCTTACACCGGTGAGTTGTTGGTTATCACCTATATCGACGATAGCATTTCTAAATAGGTTAAGGCCGGAGGTTCTTTTTGATGCATCTTTGAAAAAAGCCCGTGTTTTTGAACGCCCCTGACTTTCCGGAAATCGATTTAGAAGCGGAAACTTCTCCTTCAGTCTCCCTCGGCAGGCGGAAGAGTCATCTCCGGAATGCCTTCGGCTCTTTAGAGAATGATCTTCGATCTCAAATCTATCTATAGGCGCTAGCTATGGCGGGGTTTGCATGCAGTTCCGAAGTCCGGGTAGGTTGAACCACAACCACCATGTCCCCCATATCCATCAAATCTTTGGCCATATCCGAATCTGAGAATAGGATATGTAGGAAAGAGAATGTAAACCACCGGGAAAGGGAAAAGTGTCTTGTATGGCAGGTATGACCCAACCATTCTGATAGATTCTGACGTGGCGGGTTGGGCAAGAGCAGGACCGGGACCCAGCGCAAGACCGGCGCAGGGAGAGGGCTGTAGCTGTATATGGTTCGAGTTCGGTACATTGCAATTACTTCTTCTTTCATTTGAAGAATCATAAGGAGATGTAGAGTGAAGTACATTTTCAATATCTGAAGCAATCATTGATGATTGATAGGTCTTCTTCCGAACTGTCTTTTCTTCTCTTCAATCCGGCCACAGCCCCTGGTCTTTTTCCTTCCCTTTTCTATTGATATTGCCCCTAGTCATCAACTTTTTAGAAAGAACTGCCTTACTCTGGCTTTCAACATTCGCTGTTCGTGCTTGAAAGCACTCTCCTATCTATTGTTGTTATCTACCTCGTGTCAGAAACAGTTGACTGAATCGAACCTCCCGAGAAGGGAGTGTGAGCCCGAGTCACCAGCTACTGTTGCGATTCCCTCTAACTGCGCCAACTGCTCCACGTTTCGTTTCCCCTCTTGCTTCAAAAACGGGGGGGTTCGGGGCATGAGTTTCTGGCTCCTCAACCTCCATATAGGGAAACACAGGGGTTGGGATCTGCACCGGTCCACCTTCAAATTCCAAGCCGCCTCCGAATATGTGTTGGAGCCCTCATTCTTCCGATCTGCGGCATCGATTTTGCATCTTTCCGTTGTCCTGTCCTCATCTCGCTACGGCTTAATTCTTCTGAGATGGGCGGGCGAAGTCGAATTTCGTCCGACTGCTCGTTAGGGTCCTACTATGGAGAATGAATCGATCTTATGGGCGGCTCGGCCGCTCCCATCCGCTTCGACAAAACGAATATTGTTTGTCGCGCGGTCATAATAGATTCTTTGGACGCTGAATACAAAGCCACTTGCTCCTATGTCCTACATTGTTCGCCAATCCCAAGAACTTCTCGAAGTTCTGGTCTTGATTCACCAGCAAATGAGCCCTACTCATACTGCTAATTATTCTCGCCCAGCGCTTGCTTGTCAATTTTCTGACGTCACTCAATAGTCTATTCTACTAGTGAGTTGCTCCATCTCCGTTGCACTAATACACCTATCAAGAGGTGTGGTTCAGCAGAGGCAGAAGGAAAGATGGCATCGGTCACTTCACCTTCTCTTCGACTCCGATCAAGGCCCAGCCCACCTATGTTTCCTGCTGCCGCAAAATTGACGACTCCAATTCCAATCCTGCTAATGCCGATTGGCTCCCCGGTCCGTGATAGAAGACGTCCATCTAGAATAGAACATTGTGACACCGGCAGATGCTGTTGTTTCGTTGGGTGTTGTTGGAACGAGATACGAGCATGAATCGACAATTCGAATCCATCCATAAAGCACCATCCATGTTCATAACCATAACCCGGAAAAAGCGCTATTTTATTGCCCAGAACCAGCTCGACCGCCATGAGAGAAGTAGCTTGTGCCTTTCACTCGGTTGCATATCTATGATGTCTTTGATCTCTATGGGAAAATAATTTTGTGCGGGAAATGATGAAACGACGTTTTCTAGATGTGACTCCAACCATGGATGTTAGGGCGCATTTGGCTAGGCGGAGACACATACGACGATTTGTCGAACCGGGAATGAGTTTATATACTGACCAAGGAGAAGGTCACCGACATAGGGCTCTATGCTTTGATGGAGTGGGCCATAGAAAGCCGTGGTCATTGCACCAGCATTCTTCGGATCAAATAGGAAGTAGTAGTAGGTGCCCCATTCCCATCGCAAGCAGGTTTTTCTACATTATCCAATATCCTATTCGATTGTATCCTTCAAATCCATTTTTCTATATCTGATCTGGATCATCTATAGGACTAGTAGCATTAAGGTCTCTAAAGTCACTACAGGGCCGAACAGATCCGTTTGTTAGAAATCGCGGCGGGCTTGGGAAAATAAACAAGTCGGATGGGATCGAGGAGTTTATGGATTTCCTTGTTTGTACACCAAGGCCAGGAGGGATATGCTTATGCTGGTCCTCGGGCAGGCAGGTGCTTCTACCTCTTCCATCTAGTGATAGATAACATTGGTCGTTGGTCTCCTAGATGAAAGAGGAGGATCGAATAGGATTTCGAATACCCTTTCTTCTGGTCTGTCTCCTCTTGGCCAGCCAGGCGGTAAGGGGAAGGCTCTAACGCAATAGCTGGGGTTGGTCGACAAAAACTGCAGCGCGGATGCAGTTTAACAACTGCCTCTCTCATCACCCACCAGCAGGGGGTATGGAATGGAGGACCATGGAATATAGGAATATAAAGAGAAAGGTGATGGTTTCCTTCGTGGGTACGGGGGTTCGGTTCTCCGGCATCGCGTCTCGTCCTCCCCCCGGCAGAGGAGATAGAGGCTTCAGCTAACTACAGAGGTAGAGGCTTCGGCTGAAGAGATGGAAGTGGACGAAAATGAAGATTGTGCAACAAAGTGTTGTTAGTTCGCGGTTCCGTGCCGCTACTTGGTTGGAACCAGAGCTTATGCTTATGACATTGCTTCCGACGATCATCATTGATGGAGAGATCGAAACCATTTGCGCTTAGGATATCCTCTATGCCTGCTGCCCGGGCTCTTGCCTCTGCATAATCCCGTTTAGGGCTGGGATACTGGGCGAAGTACCGGCTCCGGACTGGTTCTTCGTCACTACGAGTCACTCATTGATTGAGGGAAGAAGAGGCAGAGCGAGCTACGGGTAGAATCATTAGTTGGGCCAGTGAGATCCAATTTCTCTGTCGGTGCCTCGGCTTTCTCCACCCCCGCTACTGGCGGGCTAAACATAGCCCTATTACCCGGTTTCTGTTATTGGGTTTCGATCTCCACTCCGGATCAATCGGCATTTTCGGGACAACGAGTGAGTTGCTCAAACAGCCTCAATCGGCGGGAGAGGAATAGATAACGACTCTTTCTACCGGCCGGAGCGAATGGATATCCGGGGGCTGGAAAGCGTAGGGTCAAAACCGGATTGCTTGGGCGAGTATCTACTAAGAAGCTCCTGGCGAAATCACACGATCTACTGGGACGCGAAGCAGAAGCCCTTTTGATTTGAAAGAGGTCAGGAACTGAAACCCTGGCAATCCTTGAATAGAGTCGGGTGTTGAAGGTTTTTTTGCCGGGGGATTTTTCTCCTGAAGTTGTTAGTCATTGGTATCATTTAATATCGAATAGAATATTTGACTCCACGGGTTCACGCTCAATCTCACACCGGGAGGGGGACCTCTCCGTCTCTCTCTCACGAGAAAGACCTCCAATTCCGTGGCGATTCGAACGCCATAAAAACTACCCTCAAAGAAGCTGAATTCGAATCCATGTGATTTATCCTTCCATCAATCATGACCTATCCATATACGTATAAACTCGATCGTCCCTTACGCCATTCGAACGTTCTTTAGACGTATTTCTTACTTAACAGCTGAACCGAACAACGGATCGACAGATTCCTTTACATGAACAATGCTAAGGTAAGGACTCTGACGGGCCCTTAATAAAGAAGGGGGGGCTCCATCCGAATCGTCTGCCCAGATGGGAATGGTCCCAGGGTCAAAAGGTCTTGCAATTGTTTCTGCACAGGTGGGGGGGGGGGAGAGTGCCTTCCCTTCGTAAGGAGTGTTTGGGGTGGGCGTTCCCTAGTGGTTGTACTTGTCTCCTAGGGGGGTAGGGACCTCCCGTAGGGGTTCCAATTAGCTAAGGGTTAGCTCTCTCTCCTCGGGAGAGTAGTGCTGATGCAACTAAAGGGTAATCCGCAGTGGCGGGGGAGGTGAAGGGGCATCAATCGTAACGGCGATCCCATCCGATTCAGTAGCTATGCAAGCACTACGGCCCAAACACGAGCTTGCGGTGAAAGGCTGAACCCTGGATCCGTCTCCAATGATGAAAAACGTAGCTCCACTCTCTCCACTCCCTTTTATGAACGTTGTTAATGCCCGGGCGGCTTATTGGTAACCCTCAAAGCCGTTGAACCCGACGCGTCACGAAGACTGATTTTCTGGATTTTCGAGGAAGCCTGCGGAAGGCAAATTGGATAGTTTAGCGGCAACATTCATTGTCGTCAGCGGCAACATTGAAGGCTTCCCTACAAGAAGCTTGGTAATTAATGTTGCCGACACCTGTTTTGAGGGTTCGGGATCGTCAGGGAGACGGAACGTCGACTTCACGTTAAGGCGTTCCCTAGTTTCATTAATTAAGTATAATAGTATAGTAGTGATCTTTATTACCAAAATCTGATTATGAAACTCCCTCTCCCTTTGGTCGAGCTAGCTTCTCCGCTACCCATTACTCATATATAGGGCACGGTAACAACAACTGACCACTAATCGAGAGAACAGGCGCTGCCTTCTCCGCTTACAGCTTTTCACCTCCGCGGCTAGGAAAGCGGCTAGTTAAAGCAGCAAGTATTCAGGCTAGCAAGCAAAGCTACTCGCCCTAAACGAATGAAATAAGTTCAGGGCAAGCTTCAGAGTCAACTAAAGGAAGGCGAGACCTGATTCGACTTTGATGCGCCTGGTTGTTGCCCGGCTTATCTGCAAATTGTCTGTCTTAGTTTTGAGATGCCGGGCTATCCCTAACAGAAAGGAAAGGAACAGCTCATTCAAGGAAGCCCTTCTCTCCACTAGCTAAAGGAAACTGACCGTCGCTGCTGCAATGGATATGCCATAAGGAGAGAGACCTCCGTTTGCACCAGACAAGTGGTACCTGAAGAGTGCGCGTTAGCTGCTTGAAGGGGAGTGTAGAGAGGGAGCAAGATTAATAACGTATATCAGACGGGAGGAGCAAGTTGAGCGTCTTTATCTCCTTTTCAGAAGCTTTAAGAGAGAGGGGTGGAACGCTTTCATTAGTGGACTTCCTAGCCTGAGATCTGTTAGTCTAGTCTTGTGTTAGGGGGCCTTCTAGACCAGTAGCTGACGTTGTTCCATCTCCCTTTCCCCCTTTCCAGGCAGCTGGCTCAGGTAGGTCTTCCCGTCTTTCATTCTCTTTTGAATGGAGAGCACCTTGGCACAATTTAGGGAGTTCAAGTGACGCTTCAATGTTGCCGGGTGTAAGCCATTGAAAAGCCTATTAGAGTCACCGTAGCGCGCGAGTTCAGGTACCACGAGGCAGCTAAACAGAACAGGAAGAGTTAGTTCACAAGTTGGTTAAACCATCAGCCGTGGAACGCCGTTCAGCAGTTGTTGATGTGGACGACCGACAAAAAGCTGGGAATAAAGACCTTCCTTTTCCGGTAGCTGGCTTTAGCAAGTAGCTCGTAGTTGGTCAACTTTTTGCGCGGGCTAGCTCGAGATAGTTGCCTTGCCTGATCCCGACAAAAAGCTGGGAATCTAACCATCCTTGCCTTCTCTTTCCTAGGAGCTGCGGCATTCGGCTTTGGCTTCTCCCCCGTAGTAAGACCTCTTTTCTCTTTTTTTTTTTTTTTCAAGTGAAGCGGCCGGCAACATGGAACGCCGTCTGTTAGCTGACAACCAGTGCTCGTAGTTCAGTTGCCTAAATCTCTTCCTTATCTGCCGCTGCCTTGCCCTAACTAAGTAGGTGCTTTAGTTAGTAGGTTGGGGTGCAGCAATCGGAGGCTTTTCAGCTGGAGCTGCTTTCGGACATTAAAGCCGTCAGTCTTCCTTTCCGGGCTTGGCTTTCAGACTAGTCATTAATCTCTTTCCTGCCTTGCCTCCTGCCGGTGATGCTATTGCTTTCTCTACTGCGGATGCCGGAAGGCTGACGCCGAAAGCAGTATTCCGCTAGCCACTGCCTCTCAGGTAGCTCATTAGGCGGTTAGGTTGTTCGAACTCATAACTCACAACGACGCGTCAACATTGTACCAACCCTTATTGAAAGGGAAGCAAGCCTACGCTTACATGCTCAACTCACCTTACAAACGCTAGCGAATCGTCGAGCGGCAACATTGGAATCCTTACCAGAAGAGGGACCCAAATGCGTAAGCTGATAGAGATGGATGGCTACCCGAAGCTGTCCTACCTGAGTTGAGCTAACTGACCCTGCAAGCGGAGGAGCCAGCCGTAGCGCGCCAGAGAGCTGCAATTGACCTACCAAAGGATGCAACAAGTGCCATGTTGTGTTCACTCCTTTCTGGAGGTTAGCCAAAAGTCGAGGTCTCACGACTTACTCCAAGCCGAGCTGACAGAACCTCTTCTTTCATCGCCTGGAATCAACAATTGAAGAACTTGCCCCCAAAGAAACTTCCTCTGGTGGGATTCTTGTGTGCTTCAATTCATGTTTCCGCGTCAACTTCGTGCCCAACATTCAACCTATGTAACGTCGAGTGCTATCTTCCTTCTTCGATGAGAGATGAATCTCCAACTCTTCCCAAATCATCGAGCGAGGCGAAGAAGCATATCGGTTTGAACGGGCACCCTCTCTTCAACCTTGGAGCATATCTTTGACTTGGAGATTCCCGGTCTTCTGTCTTAACCCTGACCCTGTTCAGAGAGACTCTTCTTTTACAATTGATTGAGATAGAGGAAACCTTCTTAATATTAATAGGAGTGGCCAAAGAAGACCTGAATAATCCTGATCTTTGCTCAAATTCTCACGTGTTATTACTTTACGTATATAAGCCGGGGGAATAAAGGAAGACTGCTTTTTTTTTATTGGGACCAGCTGCGCTTACCTTGCTTAGCCAGTGAAGAATAGACTAGTGTATAAGATAAGGGCTAGAGGCGAGCCTTCTTTTTCATACGGGCGATTCACTGAGCCTTAACCCGATTGATTGGCCCGGGCTTTCATCACACCCCTGCAACCAAGGGTAATGGTTCCACCTGTCACCCATATTTGATTCACCCGTAGTACCAATCAATCTCTTTCAATTACGCCGTCCTAGCTCGGGTTACTAGCTCAACATACGCAACGGGTACCAATGCTAGGTTAGAATCCGATACTAAACTCTTAAAGGGAATCATGGTGGCATACGAATAACCTTATCTTGATACCATTGCAAGTGTAAAGACCAATCCCATCATGGCATGATAGGGCCATAAACTAGAGACGATTAGATAGCACCATAAGACTTCCTTAGCGAATACTAGCGCCATCCTCAGACACTGAAGTCAGTCGGAGATATAGATTCGATACAAGCCCCATAGGGATCATAATCGGGATATCCTCCGTCCAGCCCCGACCCGAGCCACTCCAATCCCGGGAACCTTACCTGAGCTACTCAAATCTTGGAAATCGACTAGCCTTACTTCTTTCATTGATGGGGCTCCATCCCTCTATCCTTCCCTCAGCTAGGTATGGTAAGGACAACCTTGAATCGCAGTTTTCATGCTCATACCAACCTTCATTCAATACGGGTAGGGTGAGAATGAAATTAGAAGGGTAGATAACCCCTAAGATAAAGCAGTCAACATCCACCCTAATTCTATCTTATTCCGGGTGGGAAAAAAGAGAAGTTTGCCATCAACCCATTGACAAGATCAAACATCGGATCACTACTCATCAGCGGTGGCCCATCTAGCTAGTTGAGCCTTCCTTGCCCACCTTTTCATTTCTTTATTGGCCCAGCCTTCAATGCACGGAAGCTTGCTATGCGATATCCTTGGGCCTAGATAGCCTTTGGAACCAATTTCATTAAGCCTAGTGACATCAATCCCACCTGTCCCTTAGTTCAAGCGCAAGGGAATGGATCAAAAAAAACATTGCCAATACCGACATCGGAATCAACAGTAAAGTCAGAAGTCCCAAGAGTGGCTACGACTACGAGAGCAGTTACCCTTCTAACCTTAACACCGGTTACGTCCTTCTTCTGTCATCGGGGATGTTGGTAGGAATGTTGGAGGGTTATCGGCAGGTAGGTTTGATGCTAGCCTTGTTCTTTACTGCATAAGGGCATTGGCTGATTAAAGACATCCTCGCAAAGGCGCCATCTTTCTTTTATTATGAAATGAAATCTTTCTATGTACCCTACAACCTTCAAGCAGCTCTTTCGATTCCGCAAGTGCCACACATGCCTGCTTGTCGACGATTAACTCTTTTCTTTTGTGCCTTTGTCCACCCAAGAGCTTTTTCCGGGCATGAATGCCCACCCTATTAAATACAATAGATCCGAAAGTCCCACAGCTGCTTCTTTATAAATGTAGCATGAGCGCTTATCTTCAATTCCCGTCCGGAGGTGCTAACAAGCAACTCGTCCTTACACGGGATGCTAGCAAACAAATAGATAGGCAGTAGACTAAGGAATGAAGGGAAGACCCCTCTTTGAATTCCTTTTCTGGTACATTCACCCCTGCTGCAGCATCTGATGCCTGTCTCGGTTCGGTTAGCGAAGCTGGTGTGTAGTGACTCGTTGGGGCTCTGGGCGATCTGAGTGGGGCATTCCACATGGGAGGAAGGGGAAGTTTGCCTGGTCGATCTATCTACTCCAGCTTTAATCGTAGTTTTCTCTTATGGGGAAGGGCGGACGAAGCCACTTTGGCAAACAGGAACCAGCCAAGTAAAAAAGGTGATGGGAAATTTCCAATTAGATCGAGATTCTTCTTTCTTGTTATGGATAGAGGTTAGCTTTGCCAGCTGTAACCGATGCCACAAAGGTTGAAAACGGAGATTCCTTGATGCCGTTCGCTTGACGTGGGGTCATTCCTTTCAACTAGCCTATACCCAGGAGCTTTGGATCAAATGGTGCCTAGTGTGCTCTTCACGGAAAGGAGTGAAACAAGTGCAGTGGGTAGCAATAATTCCAAATAAGGGGGCTAAATAGCTTTATCTTTCGTTTCAGACTGGGCTGCCCCCTTATTTTTACTCCGTACAAGCGGACTCAAAAGGTATTAAAGGCGAAGTATGCTGCTTAGTTTCGTAGCTCCGTTTGCCAGGCTCATCAACTGAGATTCCCAATTGCCGGTATCATTGAAAACTTGTGATTCCGGTCAAGTCAACTACTTGAATTCAGCAGCTAGCCGGGTGAGAAGTAGGACAAAGATCTCAGTCAGAATCAGAGAATTTCTCACTTGGCACTGACTCTTTCTCTTTTGGATCGGATTCAGCCTGGTACGCTGAGGTTAAGCTTTTCCCGGGTTTCCTCTTAAAGCGGCGCAGCTCCCAAGTACCATTTGTCTCCAAGCCTATCTTCCACTTCCCATTGTGCTTTTGATTCCACCTCTCAATCGACGGGCGATTTCTAAATGCTTTGGCCCAGTAAGCGCTATGGACTAACTTCCTTACAGGCAGAGTTAGCAAAGGTACAGACAGTCCGATCTAGCCAGTGAGCAGAAGCGCTAATCACAAAAATAGCTCGTCAGTTAAGCTCTTCAGTGATGTCCCTCTCATCTGTGCTTGCCGCCTTTTCACCACGGTTGGCTGACTCCGGCTTTCCAGTCTTCTCTTCCGCCTTCACTTGAAGCCTTTTGTTTCCTCTGAAGAAAGAAATAAGGTCAGGCAAATCCACCATTAAAGAGCCATCGGTCAATCGGGCAGTTCAAGTAGTCTCTGAGAAGAAGAACGGGCCATCATCATTGTCTTGGCATCCCTGTGGAACGGAATCGGATTAGAGAGGCTGCTGCTGGTGGAGGTGATGGAGCCAATAAAGTTCAGATTTCATTGTTCGAAAGTCTTATTCTCGCTTAGCGCTTGTGCTAAGGAAGGTAGGGAGCTGTTTTGGTTTGGAGCTTCGGCTTACAAGATGAGCCAACCAAGACGTAGTAGACTCATAACTGGTTTTTCAGAGAACTATGACGAGGAATTTCCTGTGCTAGGAGGCAATACAACCAACTGTTCTGAACAGCAAGTAGGTTCTCCTAGTCCATCCCCTCCTCCCAAGTATGGGGATGATGCACCGGAAGATGGAAAAGATGGTGGCCATGAGCTAGCAGCTGATGCTAGCCTAGAACAGGGAGCTGAAAATGCAGATGAGCGTGATGAGGGTTCCTCTAGCGTTGCTTGCTCCTGCCTCAAACACTTCTCCAGCGGCATAATATGCTGGAGAAGAAGAAGTCCTTGCTGCTGGTTACGTGAGTAAATGCATAAAAGAAAATAACAGTACAGAGGCACAGGGGCATTCCCCAGACAAAGATACAACTCAGAGAGAGCCCAAGTTGGGAAGGACTAGACTAGTTCAGTCCATCACCAACTAAGAGACCAAAAAAGGTTCTAGGAGCTACCCAGTCCTAAACACCTCCTCTGAAAAGCCCCAAGATCTTTGAAGCCATCGATTCTCTTACCTTCAAACCCTATCTTTAGCCCTTTTGCTTTAGTAAGTGACTGGTACCCTTTCGGATCCCGTCCTGCAACTTATATCATGTCATTTTATAATCATTTCATTCGTAAGAGGGAAAGATTTCCCTATTGTGAATTGACTGATGCGGTAGACGAAGATGAAAGTCTCCGTGTTGAGAATAACTTTATAAATCTTTTAGAAGAAATAAAGATCAAAATCTATAGATTTTTAAGTTATTATGGTCATAATTTAACTGATAGACAGTTGATGGAACGATTTCCTGTTGGAAAACTCGGCTTTAAAAATGAAGGAGCCGGGAAGCGAAGAATATTCGCAATTCCAAACATGCTCAAGCAGGCCCTATTAAGACCTGCTCACGATTGGTGTATGTCTATCTTGCGTCTTATTCCTATGGATGGGACGTTTGATCAGACAAAGCCTCTCGAAAAGCTAAAATCTATTACTCAATTATTTTCTTTTGTCTGCTGCTACTGATAGATTTCCTATCGGTTGGCAACATCAGATCATTAAGAATCTATTTGGTACGGATTTTGCCGATGCTTGGGTAAGAATGGGATTAGGTTCTAATATTTTCTTAGAACCTCCTTGGTTTAAAAAGAAACCTATTTTTGTTCGGTTTCGAGCCGGACAACCTTTAGGTTGACTTTCTTCATGGCCGCTATTTGCGTTGTCTCACCATGTGTTGGTGTGGATAGCTGCAGATAGAGTATATCCTGGTGATAGATTCCAGCACTATGCTCTTCTCGGTGACGATATTGTCATTGGGGATGAGAAAGTGGCTATAGAATATCGAAAGATTATAAATGATCTTGGAGTGAACCGCTTCAAAATCACTTATATCAAGTAGAGGGGCGTTAGAATTCGCAAAAAGATTTCGAATTCTAGACAAGGATTTATCTCCTGTCAGTATTAAAATGCTACGTCTGGTTAAACACTCGGTGGCTCTTATGCCGGTCTTAGAAAAGTATTCTATAGACAGCCTCTCGTTAAGCATGCGCTTGAGAGGTGCAGGTTTTAAAACGTATGTTAAAACTGCTCGATCTATGAATAAACGACTGAGTCGTCATTGGTTTCGCCATTGTTTAATATTCTATTCACCAATGGGAGTACGAAAACTCCCTTTCAAAGTGTGGTTAGGTTTCCCAGAAGGATTTATACCTGATTGCTATTTGGAAGGAGCGATCCGGCATTTCCTTTTGTCTTCTTGTGATCGTAGAAGTAGTAATGTTTTAACCAAATTGATTAATCATTTCCACTCTACGGTTCCTGAAGACTTAGGCATATTTGTCGAGAAATCGGTGATTTATTTTAGAAAATTCTCTAAAATATGATGCTTGGTGGTACTCAGCTAGTGTGGATTATTCTATCCCTATTGAACAATTATTACGACCTCCAGTCGACATGGTGTCAGTAAACTTGAATCCGGACCAAGTTAATAAATTTTATAAATATGGTCTGTTATTCAGGTGTTACGACCTTGTTCGAACCTTACGTCTGAAACCAATCAGAGCGTTAAGACAACTTGGTTATAGTCCTAAGAATCGTCTCATAGCGAACATTTCCTTATGGAGAGAGAAGAACGGGTAGTTCCCTTTCTTCTAAGCTATTCATAGATGGGTTATAGCAGTTTTAAACAAGCCTATAGCTGTTATAAGACTTTAAGCGCACCTGAGCGTCTTTCCCCCAGGGAATATGAGACTATAAATATAAGGGTCTCAGGGCATCCTGGTGGGTAATTAACTGGAGAGGCCTAACTAGCCTACTCCAGTAATGCCCTCCGCTTGTTAGATTGAATTGAATCTTTTATAACCTAGGGTAGCTTAAGAGACTTTCTCAATAGTATAAGTGGACCTCTCAAAGGTATAAGTAGACATTAGTCTTGCTGGTTCGGTCTTTTTCTTTTATTGTTTATATGCCCATATTTCATACTTATAAATTCCAGTTCATGGCTTCGTATGTACTGAGTGACTATAGGTCCATTCAGATGCTGCTCCAAGAGAGCTTTATTCGGCCTTTGTATGACCGTCTTCCTCTTCCCTTCCTGTCTATCTCCTTCGGTCAGGTAGTTCTGCTTCCGGTGCCGGAGGAAGGATAGAAGGGTAGTTTCAGAGTTCGAGATGTCTGAGCTTGGAGGTTCCGCTTCTCTAATGTTATAATAAAGCTGCCCAGACCTTGCGTCTTCCTTTGCTGGCTAGATGCGTAAGTGAAGGTTCACGCTTGGGCCCTTGACGAGTACTTTTTTTTAGTTAGACCATAGGCGCTAAAGGGCGGTAAGCCATGAAAGTTCTAGCTAAAGGGCGATATCCGCCGTTCTTTTGCGCTAAAGCAAGAGAAGTTTAGGTAGGAGTACGTCGCTTCTTTCTTTTTCATATCAGCTGTCCCAGCAAACGTAGGTATTGAAAATAGCTCGACCATAGGGAGAGGAAGAAAAGCCGTAGTGCGCTAGCGCTCCCTTCCGTTTTTCAGCTGAGTTCCGCTATCAACTAATTATAGTCGCATAGCAAGCGATGTAATAAATCACTGAGATCTTTTTCATTTTAAGTAAATCATAGATAAAGCATTACGGAGGAGCGCTTTAGCGCACTGCTTCGGTTGGCGCGTTGCAGTAATGAAGAAAAGAATGAGATTGGTTCGGTCTTAAAAGTCTTTGGGTGAATTAATTTAGGTATCGAAGTTTTAGTTATTGCCATCCCTTGCTTGGCAGCAGTGGGCTTGGTAGTAGCATAGGTGGGCCCTCGGGCAGTTTTTTTAGGGCGTAGGGATCACTGTCTCACTGTGGTACCCGAAACCTTTCTATGCGCCCACATTGAATAGTTTTAAAGCGCTCTTTAGTGACTTTCATGTCTTCTGCTACTTTAGGAAGATTCAGACAGTCTTTTATGCCCTCTTTTAGGCGTCTAGACGCCTTCCCCCAATTCTAGGATGCGTAGTAGCTCTAGTAAGTCCGTAGCTGGATCTGGATCAGGATGCGGAGTTTGAGCTGCGGGGTGAGGGAGAGATGGCTATGTCTATCCCATCCCTTCTTTGGTTCAGTCTTTGGTAGTAGGTGCGATATTGAAGGAGTTCAGGGCTAAGGGCTGGAGCTTTATTCCCACTCCCAGTAGTCTGTAAAATGGTGAGATTATTAGATCATTAGTGAAAGAAGGACCAACGACGATCCTATCCTAAAGAAGAAGGAGGAGTAGGAGGAGTCAGTCTTCTTTGAATTTAAGATCGAGGAAAAAATAGGACAATGATGCCATTCGGAAGAAGTCTTCTACAGAGGGAAACCCTGTTACGAGTAAGCGGAGAGGAAAGATCTCCAGAGATTCCTATCTCATTCCATTCCAGTGGCTCGACCAGTAACCAATGGCGAAAACTCAAAAATCCATGGTTTCCCGGTAGAACCCCATTTCGACCAAGTTGCGGAACCGGAAAAAAGAAGCGGTTTTTCGCACAGCTTGCTCATAGTGCAGGTCCCACTTGTATATCGTATTTGGCCGAAGAAGCATCGGACAGGTCGGAGTTCCTACCTTCTTGGGACTCCATGGACCAAGATCTGCTTTCATTATATGGGCAATACCGATCTACTTTAGTAGATCATATGGATGTAGAAAAAGCTTCTGATTTGGAGGAAACATCTCTTTTCCATTTCCATTTACCCAGTTCATATCTTTGTTTCGTGTGTTCCCGGGAGGAATTCGATCTCGGGATACCACCTAAATAACTGCGGCCAGAGAGTCAAATAGGTCGGGAAGAAAGAGTCTGAGGTCGGGTCGGACGACATACATCCATCGTCGGTTGGTCCCACCACCACTAGAGATTGGACATCTATAGAATCTTTCTTCTAAAAAAAGGGCAAATACTCGCAATAATGGAGGCCCTTGATCCAGCAGATGGAGCCTGGCTTTCGGCGGGGGGGCCTTTTATAAAAACGCAAAACGGCGCTGAATTTTCATCACTGAGAACGGGGATCGAAAAGAGTCTCTTAAGTAATGGCAAAACAAGCCCCTACTTTTCCTCTTTTATGAAAAGAGCAGGGAGACCTTTGACCTGTAGCGGAGGAGGAGGAGATTCAATCGTCTAGCTTTTCCCCTGGTCGCCCTCGTTCCGTATATGAGTTCTTTCGCATTTCTCGTCTCGTTTTTCGTGGATTAGCATCTCGAGGTCCGGTCCTTTTTCTCTTCGGCAATGAATACTTCTGAATCCTTCCTTCTTTTTCCGGTATGCCGCTCCGCAAGCAAGGAGTGCCACGCACGAGCGGAGCGAAAACAAAGCAAGGGGAATTCCTATATTATATGGTGACGCATGCGAAATCCTTGGATTGCGTATTGAATATACATCCATGTCTTTCTTGTTCCACTAGCTAGGAAATCCATCTCACATGTCTGTTTCGTTATTACAACCTTCTTTCTTTATGTCAAAGACCAGAAGCTACGCGCAAATTCTCATTGGATCTCGGTTGTTCTTAACAGCGATGGCTATTCATTCAAGTCTTCGGGTAGCACCACCAGATCTTCAACAAGGTGGAAATTCTCGTATTCCGTATGTACATGTTCCTGCGGCTCGGATGAGTATACTTGTTTATATCGCAACGGCTATCAACAGTTCTTTGTTCCCATTAACAAAACATCCCCTTTTTCTTCGCTCTTCCGGAACCGGTACAGAAATGGGTGCTTTTTCTACGTTGTTTACCTTAGTGACTGGGGGGTTTCGGGGAAGACCTATGTGGGGCACCTTTCGGGTGTGGGATGCTCGTTTAACCTCAGTATTCATCTCGTTCCTTATTTACCTGGGTGCACTGCGTTTTCAAAAGCTTCCTGTCGAACCGGCTCCTATTTCAATCCGTGCTGGACCGATCGATATACCAATAATCAAGTCTCCAGTCAACTGGTGGAATACATCGCATCAACCTGGGAGCATTAGCCGATCTGGTACATCAATACATGTTCCTATGCCCATTCCAATCTTGTCCAACTTTGCTAACTCCCCCTTCTCAACCCGTATCTTGTTCGTTCTGGAAACACGTCTTCCTATTCCATCTTTTCCCGAATCTCCCTTAACGGAAGAAATAGAAGCTCGAGAAGGAATACCAAAAAAACCTAGTTCACTCACTGATAAAGCATCCATTGCTTTATGGTTAAAGCGCCCAACTCAACATTGGCAAATTCGTAGGTTCAATTCCTGCTGGATGCACTTTCCACGTAAAGTTCAATCGCTGCTCGCTACACATGACTCGTCTCTCGTTACGTTATGCACTTCACTCGCTCTCGTTTCCTTTCCTTCACTCGCAAAGCCCCTACTACATAATGAATTCCATTTGCCTGGCGCCTCAGCATTCTAATCTCAGGGGGTTGTTACCCGTCGAGCAACGTCGAGTTGCTCGATATGGGTTCTGCCGGGTAAGCTCGATATCTAGTCAATCATGCGGGAAGCTATTGCACTCACCAACCATATGAGGCGGCTCCATAGCACGAGAGAATTCAGCCAGTGTACTTTCAGCCTTTCTTTCGCCCCAGTAGTGAGCGCTGCTAGATCTGAATCAACTGAATATGGGACTGGATATGCTCCTGCTCCCGGCAGATATGCTGGGCGAGATAGTGACAAAGGGGAAACTCGATCAGATACAACCACTGCTACCTGTGCAGGTTCTGAATATGGATATGATTGATCTCCCACCTCGGCAGGAACTTGCCTCTGCAACTTGCATCTATGCTACTTTTGGGTATGAACCCCCCGGATCTAGGCGAGGTGATGGCGGGGAACTCCAACAGGTTTTGGCTTTATACCTCGCCCGGACAATCACGCGACGAAGCCATCTTAACCTTAACGCGCGCTGCCCGACACACACAAAGAATTGCGATTTACTGAACGCAGGCGCTTACAACTCAAAGATTCTTTCTTTTGAGTCTTTTCCGGCACACTCGTTGAGTTCGCTCGAAGTCGTCGCGAGCTCTACGTTTGAAGCTTCAACACAGTCACTCCTTAGTAGCTCGTTGCTACAACTTCTTAAGGGCTCGTTCCGTGCTTACTCACTTCAATCGCTCTCGTTCAGTAGCGGTTCTTCATTCTTTAGATAGCAGCGTGAGAGCTCTGAAATTCCTCCATTCAGGTCCGTCAGTTCCAGTCGAATCGCGAGCAAAGCTCGACACTGCTAGCGAAGCTCTACGACAGAGCAGTGTGCTCATTTCCATTATAGAGCCAATCACACTGCTCTCTCTCTTTCCGGCCGGTATGTAGAATCGTCGGAGCGAGCAGAGCAACGGAGCGAAGTGGGCTGTGTGAATTTTGACTCATATCTGTTAGTAAGGAGCTGAAAACAAGTCCTTCGGAGGGCCCCTCATTCTCAATGCAAGCTAGCTCGTCACTTGTGTTTAGTGAGGAGGCTACCTAACATACAGGTGAATATAGCCCTGGTTGTTCTTTCTTCCTTGGGCAGGCCATCAGTGAGTGATAGAACACAGGGAAAGTAGTATAAGGACGAGGCTGACTCTGCCATCTCTTTCTGTCCGCTTCAAGAGGTGCTTAAATGGTCATTATCCGGGTGAAGGGATGGACTGGGGTAGGTAGGGATTGAAGTTGCTTTCGTAGCGCTTGCTTCTATCTATGTATAGTGCTCCCCATATCTGAAATCAATAACGTCGACGTGGATTCATGTCACTCCCTCTGGTGGGGTCCTCCCAAAATCCCGCTATAGGATAAACAGACAGATAGGGGGTTCTTTGATTCAGAAGCGAGTGCCTTATACTTACTTATTGCTATTTCTATTTCTATTTAGAATGGGCTCCGAGAGAATCGATTCTGTTTTCTATATAGAATAGCGGCGGAGCGCCGTGATAGATAGGGGCAGTACTTGCTTGCTTGGCTATTTTTGGTTCCTAACCGCTTGCCATGCATTGCTTTGCTTGCTCCGTGTTTTTGGTTCTCCGGGGCAGGGCTCTTCTGCTGTTTTTGACTTGTGTTTTGGGGTTAGTACCTCACTCACAGGCTCTGGGTTCCTTGCGGCGCAGCCTCATGCTTGCGCTTGCTTGAATGCCAGTACGTTACGTTACTAGAATAGGCGGTTGGCTGCTGCGCTACAGATCTCACCGGAAGGGTCTTTTCCTTTGCTTGCGGAAGTGACCCTGCTTGCTATTCTATCACCCCTCGCCCGGCGCAGCCTCCTTCACCAGGATCAATAGCCCAGCTACACTACCACTACCCGTGAGATAGAAGTAGGGCACTTCACTCACCTCAGAGTGAGGTGAGGTGAGAAAAGTAGTGTAGTGTAGTCCGCACTACCTATCTGTAATCAGATCAGCTTAGAGTTGTTTGCTGACACATGCTACTATCACTCTGGTTGCTGCTTTCACTCGGATTCTCCTCGGGCGGATCAAGGCATATTGGCTTGGCTTGCGAAAGAACTTCTAGTTGCTGGATGGTTGGTTGACAGGTGTCTGGCTAGCAAAGAACCCGGCACATTACAGTACAGTAGCGCCCTAGGCTATTTGATATAGTATAGCCGCGGAGACTACTTGCGTCGTCTGGCGTGAGGGTAAAGGTTAGGTACGGCCTAGCTGCTTTATTGAGAGATTTCGCATTGAGAATTCTTTCGACGAATTCGCTGCTTTCAGTGGTTGAAGTGCCGGTCGGCATTGCCTAAGTAACGTCCGGCTCTGTTTGCGCGCTTCTCTCCATCCGTTGAGTCGGTGGAAGGCTACTTGACCTAGCCTTCAGAGAAGAATCAAGTCAGAGAAGCCGGCGCAGCAAGCCGATCCGACATACGTTCAAACGCATGCACCTTTCGACTACTTCTCTCTCGGGGCGCGCCATCCAAACTCGCTGTGATGAACGCGGATAGAACAAATCTATCTCGGCGTAGTGAGGCAGCCCAGGTGCCTGCCGTCTTTCTTTCGTCGATTGATGGAAAATCTCAAACCCATTTCTGAGACACCGTAAGAAAGACAAAGCTGCCTCGCGGGAGAGAGAGACCTGACGCATAGCCGGCGCAAAAGATCCAATCCTACAGTGCAGTTCTTAGAGAAGTGAATTCCAAAACACCACAGCTGACGCAAGCGGGCCAGTTCCTCACTTCCATGCATGCGATAGCTTGTCCCAACCAAAACTCGCCGCTTCTATCAATCAATGCACCACACTAATATGCTTGCTTGGACAGACACACTAATATGCTTGCCCCTAAGTCACTAGAGCCCTGTAGGTCCAACACTCCTATATAGAGCTAGGTTTCAACACCATTCACAGGTAAGGCCCCACATGCTGCATTCTCGACGGCGGCTATCCCGAGCTAGCCATCCATATAAGTCAGCCTCCCTTACCCCACAACCCTCACCTGTGACCCTCACTGAAATTCAATTCAATGAAAGGCGCACCCCCCTGTTGCTTATAGTCGTAAGCCTGAGCCAGCTCAGTGAAGACTTAAAGAGAATACCCTCCAGCCAGACCACAGAAACATACAGAACACCAAATGAGCGCTCAACCAACCGATGATGAGTGAGTTGCCTTGCCTCCTCCATGTTACGCCATACACCTTCCTATGTGTCCTATGCTGCTTCCACCGAGGTCAAAACCCTCGAATCCAACAGTCCAATGGCACAAACTTCCACAGAGAGAGGGGCATAAAAGACTTTGTTCAATCGATCCAAAAGAACGCTGCCGGTCCAGTTGAATACGAACATCAACCGAACATGATTGATTTGTTTCTAATCTAAATAGATAGAACAAAATAGAAATAGAAAGAGACCCCCTTATCTACAAACTGACGGACTCTAAAGGGCCTTATATACCACTAAGGACTCTGACGGGCCCCTTAATAAAGAAGGGGGGCCCTAGAACTCTCACTCAGTCTTTGGACTCACGGAACAACAAATTCAATCTAGGGAAAAACCGTTCTCGAAGAAGCGTGACCATCCAGTTGAATCTCGTTACCCTCCCGTGTGGTTATGGGGGCGGGCCTACTTTCCACTTTGTTACTATGGAGCAGGGCGGCAAGCAAGTGAATTTGATCCCGCCCTCCATCAGCCGGTGTGTGTGGGCTTCGCTCCTTATAGCTCTACACCGCCGCCGGCCACTTTCGCTCCTCTACCGTATCCATTGATTCATTCTTTGGAAGTTAGGCACGTGACTCGATAGCGCAGGCACAAGACCTTTGAATGCAAACACAGAATAGCGAGACCGCATATCAGGAGATTCATTCCCTTCTGTAGGTAGTAGGTCTTTCCAGCCGGATTCATCAATGCAATGGAACTCCAGAACGTCGAAGAACTGGCGGAAATAGAGATTCCAATCAGAATCTTTCAGAAGCTGGCATCGCTAGTTGACTCCTCCTCGTCGACAGCCAGCAGTGTCGTTGAATTCGATTCGTCAACTAACGCCGCTACCTTGGCGCAACTAACTACGCGAATTCCTAAATCAAATCACCACAGGAATCACCACGCGGGAGCCGCCTAGTTTCTATCACACTCACACACATGTTTGGAACTTTCCGTTGACAGATAACGCCCACTTCATTATCGAAAAGTTGATCGAAACTCTGACCCCCATATAGATCTATAGATAGCTGCACTATTCCTTCTTTTCTTCGGGCTTCTCTCTATTGGGCTTGTTTCTCCCGTCGAACTGAACACTGAACTCTTCAAATGAATAATTAATGAGGCGACAGGTTGGTTGTTGAGTTTAGTTGGTTGATAGAAGGTGAGTGCCTATGCCAGCCCCGCCTCACGACGAGCCATGCCCAAGCCGCTTCTCTTATTGATATAGAAGGTGAATGAACAAAGACCTCTATCGACTGAAATTGGAATCGCTGCATACATCGATCGACTGGCTCAGGCTAGGCAATTGAGGAAGGACAGCGGCGGGTTGTTGTTTTAGTGGTCCCAGAAGAGACCAAACGGGAGCCCTGGGACTAGCGGGACATCAAGCCAGCCAGCCAAAATGCAGGCGAGGGTCTTTCTATTTCTTAAGAAAGAACTACTAGATAGAACAACGCCGCGCCGCTAGCGTTGCCGTCCTTATATGATATATTATATCACCATCATTTCGTATTGATAAATGAAAGCATTGAAAGAGGACATGGAATTTCACTTTCATAGATCAAGAACAGTGCAGTGATGTGATAGTAGTAGGGGCACTCACTCGCGCGTGTTTTTGAACAGAACTTCGATAGGCGAGAGGTGTAAGCACCGCGAGGTGTGAAGCGATCTCGTACTAAACGAAACGTCGAACGTCGACTTGAAGCGAGCATGTCTTCGTCAAGCACCTAAGAGCCGGGCCGGCTTCTCTGCTTTCTGCCGCTTAGCGGCTCTTTTCCTTTCTTTCATTCGGGTTAGATACAGATAGATCTCTCTGCTGCGTGAGCAACCCGACTGTGCGTTACATGTGCTCTCGTGGCTCAATCTTTCTGCACAGCACAGCCTTCATTGTCCTTCTTCGATTATCAGGCACCACGCCTTCTTTCATAAATTATGCGCCGGAGATTTTAATGAAATAGAAATAAATAAATAATGACGATTCAAAGACTTGAGAAGACTTGGGACCAGCTGGTCCGTATTTTGGTTCGTCTCATTAATGGAGTGAAAAAGCCTCCACAATTTTGATTTGGATTCTTTGAAATTCGAGGTGGAATTGGCGAAGTGTTCAACTACTTGAGGGTTATTTGCCGTTTGCTCTTCCTCGTTATTCTTTTGAAGGGGGCAGGCGGTAGTAGCTTTTTGCGATACGCAGGAAACAGCCCCGGTCGGCCCTGCCCCAATGGAGCTTCGGAGTCTGCCGGCAGCGCAGTTCCGAAATGGATCCTGCGGTTTGTTTCAGACCCTCTCACGGTTCTCCCATGGAAAGATCTCCGGAGTGGATCGCCCAATTGGACCTGCCGGCGGTGCCTTCGGGCCACGGGCGACGCCCCCCGGCTGAGAGCACTTCATCATCGGAGGGGCCTACTGGTACTACTACCAAGACTACCAATCCGAAGCTGGTCCCACTGTAGTTGTAGTTGAGACGCCCAATTGACAGAGGGGGGCCCACCCTGGAAAGGCCATTCTTTGAAGGCCCCATTGGGAAACCCACCCTTCCTGCAGCTGCCCCCTTCCTCCGGAAGAAGGGGCGCTTGTGGTGCATCAAGCCGGGGACCGTCACCCTAGAGCAGTTCCTCTCCTTCCGGGACGACAAGAACGTCCCTCTCCCCCGCTACCGGGTCGACTAGTCAGCTTCTCAACGACAAGTCTTTCGGAATTGGAGAGAGAAAAGAGGTATCGAAGGATGAATTAGGATCGGTGGAATTCCAGAGCTATTATTCATTGAATTTGATTCGCGACGCCAGTGGAACGATCGAAGCACCCCCACCATCAGGGCCGTATCACTACGTAACGGCACGATTAAGAACCAGAAATCACCACCATGAGAATGAATAACAAACTATAGAATCTTTCTATTATAATTATTCTGAGGTTTTATGCTTTATTGTGACGAATGAATGAAGGACAAACAAAAGAGAGAGTTTCGAAAAAGGAAAGCCTTCATTCTTCTTTGGGCAATAGCTGCTTGTTCGCACCGTCGTTTCGTCAAGTTCTTAGACAGAATCTATCTGGAGGCCCTGTTAATTGAATGGTAGACTCGCCGGGTTCCTCTTCAGGGCTTCTAGCCGCCTTTCGTCGACTAGTTTCGCGAAGCAACTTCAACCATGGAGGAAGTGGTGCAAGCCCCCACCCGGCTCAGGACAATCCAGCAATCTAAGCTGGAGCGGCTCCTACCGCTCACCTGCCCGCCGCTCTCGAGCCAGAACGTGCTTCTTGCTCTAGTGATCAGGCGGCCCCGTCGGAAGCGGAAGAAGCATCCTGGGAGGAGGAACCAGCTTACCAATTACTAGAGCCCGATCCGGATGACCTCCGAAGGCCAAATCCCCCATATAACAGGGGGCCTAATGGGACAAGAGTGGCGCAAATTCACGCGCTCTTCAATCAAAACAATTATTCACTCTCAAGGCACTGACAGCAGTGCACAAATTCATGACATTTACCTTCCCCATGACATTCAACGATTCCTACAAGATGAAGATGCTTATGTTAATCGAATAACACAAGGGGACTTGGGAGACAAAACAGGTCATAAAAGGCCTTAAAAAAATGTGACGTGCCTGGTTATGGTTCGACTACGAGGATTCACTCGATCCTTTTTTCATCAAAGAATGGGCAAGAAAGAACGACCTCCCCTTTCTACGCGATCTACATAGAAGAATGGAGGTTAGCGACGACATCAACGAACTAGACGATCTATATAAAGAAATAGCAAGGATTGTTTTATTCTTTCATTGAAAGCGTAGAAAAAAGGAGGGAGAGTAGAGTATCAATAGATCGGCGGCACAGTAGAGTGATTCTGACTGAGACTCCCTGTTTCGAGGCCCCCCAGCTCTAGGCTAGGTATAGGCCTATGACGAAGTGGTTGGAGGAGAAAGGGGAGTGGAGGCGGGCCCTTTCCACCGTTCGCATCTCTGTTCCAAACTATCAAATAACTACTTTTCCTCGTTCCCATTACTCCGCGGCCCATCTGCCTTTTCCATTGTCAACCCCGGCAACTTATGAGTGAGGCTTTCGGGGCTACCTACTTTAGGGCTAATGTATAATATAAAGGCGAACAGCCCTCTTAGGGCCTATTAGTTTGAGGGCTGCTCGCCTTTTGAGGAAGTGGGATAGCGGGGGTTATTTCGGTAAACCGATGCATGAGCTGAGGCTCCCATGTCCCGCCGACCCTCCGAAAAAGTCAGGTCGTAAAACGGCTCATAGGGAGTCAGAAGCAAGCAGAGTCAAAGGCGGGTCAAACTCTAATAAGCAGAGGGGGAGACACATTCATGAAAAGTGAGAAGCCGTGCCGTGGGGGACTGACTTTATATGAATAGATCGTCACTTACGGGTAACAGTAGGAACATCTATTAGTCCGTATCGTGGGTCTACTTGTTACAAAAGGCGAACATCCCCATTCCAAAACATTCACATAGGTCCTCCGGCGGCATCGAAAAGGGGACGAAAAGAGTCTATTTACCTTGACAATATTCCGGAATGTATCACGGCCCTATCTATTCATCTTTTTCTTCAAAAAAAGAGTTCCGCATCTCTCCGGGGAACAAATAGGCGTGGGGAAGAGGGAGAGGGGGGCTACGAGCCCTCTCCCGTTGCTGTTCCCGGACCACCCACCCCTTCCTTCCCCTTCGCCCGGCCCGGTGAGGTCCGAAGAGATCAGATCTCTCGAACGAAGTGAAGTGATAGGAAGATAAGACTGCTGGCGGGAGATCTATATTCATTACACCCGGCCCGGCGGGTATGGATCGAAGTAGGAAATTCTCCATCCGCCCGCCAGCAGCAGAGGGGGTTCGATTCCCGTTATACGCGATGTGGCGAAAAAGACTGATTCAACGAGATATGCCTTGCCTGCATTAAGATTTAAAACTTGTCGTCCACTTCCAGGAAATGTTCGGAACAGAGAACTGACAATAATACAACGCCGCATTCTCCGAAGATTGAGGAACAAGAAGAGATCTAAAAAGAGAAAGATTTATCCGAGAGAAAATCTAAACAGTTACATCAAATCACAAACTACACGAAAGTTGCCCCTTTTTCATGGGGATTTACCCATCACAGAGATGCACAGAGGAACAGAACGAACTTCATATATCCCTTTTCCACTCAATCCAGAAACAAGATCGGACGTTATTCCGGTTCGTCTCCATTTTCGTGAAACTATTCCTCAAGCAAGGCAGCCGATAAGTCATCGAAGGGTTTGTGTGAATAATGGAATGGTAAGCATTACTCATTTGAAAGTGTCCCACGGTGATCTAATCTCTTTTCAAGAAAATGACGCGAGAACCTGCGGTGAAGAAATAAGGAGATCTTTCTATATCGACATATCAGTTGAAAAAATCATAGGCAAATTCCTGCCGGTCAGAATGTGGAGAAGAACCAAAACAGAATGGTTCCGCCTACTCAAAACTCAGAGGGGGTGCCGCCTACTACTCAAATCCCGGTTTTTGCAACAGTTGCGTTCTTCTATGCAAGAAGAAGACTTAGAAAGAACAAAGAAGTTTGGATCCGCAAAAGTATGCTTAGGCAGTTCCTTCGCGGAGCACAACAGAATGAAGAGGAATTTGTATCATTTCAAATTCATATTCTTATCGAAGAGAAGGAACGAGAAAAACCGAAATCTTCCTACTCGAACAAGAAGTCCTTTAGTGAAAAACTCATATATATATAGTAATTCGACCTATTGCTCCGGATCCCCCCATCAGTTTACTAGGAAGAGAAGAATCAAAAGGAAGAGAAGAATCAAAAGGATCGAACTACCTACTCATTATTCGGAGGTGAATCATAGAACACCAAAAGCTGTGGTATCTTATGGACCTAACATAGGTCACATCCCTCACGACATAAGATTGAAAGATCCAAACCTTCCTCTTCGGAGCGGAAACGGACGTGGCCAAAACATATAAGAAAAGATCGGCGTAGTCGCTCATAGGGACATATCTATCCGGAAAGAGGATAGTCTAGATCGATTCATAGATAGATCTCTCTCCATATAGATAGGTATCTCCGTGGATAGAGATAAAGATAGGGATCCATCTAGATCTTGAGAAATTTCTTTATATATTTTTTTTAGATTTTCCTCTGATTGATTGCCTTTTTTACGACGACGTTTTAAATCTTAATGAAGGCAAGGAAACATCGTTTTTCAATTATGACTTGCTTGGTCGGAGCGTAGACGAGCGAGCAGAGCCCAGGAAACAGGGAAGCCCGTCATAGAGCAGTCGACTAGAAGTAGAAGACTGCTGGCCTGAGAGAAGGCGGCCTCTCTCGGGAAACATGGCTTTTTTTCTCTTCTTTCTTTTTTATTTAGGTTTTTTTTTTCATGTGGGATTGAGATGAGACTATAGCGTCTTCCTCTCATCAGGAAAAAGATCATGAAAGTCTTGTTACCGTTATCTTTATGTATATGTCGTGTATAGCATCGCTTGTTTGATGGTACTTTATTAAGTCGAGACTCGCCTCGATCGGTTTCGATCCTTTGCCTCTTATCACTTCACTCCTACCCGTGATCATTTTCAGGTTTTGGAGTGTCCTAGACGATGCAGGGGACGATGAAGATTTGGTTTTGGAGACGTTCTTAAACCAGCCGGCCAGCTTCAAAACGTATGCGCGCGCTAGCGCGCCTGAATTGATAGTCGTTTTTCAGCTGGTTCGATAAGTTTAGCAGTGTTCTTGAAAAAGAGGGATACAGAAGAAGTGTAGCAGATTATTCTCTCTTTGTTAAAAAGACATCAATTGGAATTGTTGCATGACAAATGTCATTTTATGATATAATAATTACAGGAGATGATGAAAGAGAAATTATGAAAGTCAAGGAAATTCTTAAAAGAAGCTTCGAAATGAAAGATCTGGGCCCTCTAAAGTACTTCCTTGGAGTTGAGGTTCATAAAACCAGCAAAGGTATGGTTATATCCCAACATAAATATGCATATTTATGTCTAAATTTTAGATGCTTGAATGCAAGCCAATAGCTACACCAGCGGAGCTCAATCAAAAGATGAGAGCAGATGAAGGAGACCCATTACCAGATCCCTTGATGTATAGAAGTCTAGTTGGGGGACTTCAGTACCTCACATTCACTAGACCAGATATAGCATTCATCGTCAATCAAGTGTGCCAGTATATGCACTCAATAAGGAAGACGCATCTTGAAGCTGCAAAACGGATCATGAGATACGGGACAAAAAAGGTTATTCTACTCATCATCAGGTGGAGATGACCTATCATCCTACACAGATGCGGATTGGGCTGGTTGTCCAGACGACAGACGATCAACTACAGGGTTCTTTTTCTTTCTGGGGAAGAACTGTTTGGAGCGGCAAAAAGCAAAGAACGGTTTCCAGATCGAGCGCAGAAGCAGAGTATAGAGCCATGGCGGCAACTGGAGCTGAGGTTGAGATATTTGCTGAATGATCTTGGTATCCAATGCAAGTCCCCAGTCACTATTTAGTTTAGTATAGTATTGTGATAACAAGAGCGCCATCCACCTATCAGCAAATCCTATGTTTCATGCTAGAACCAAGCACATAGAGATAGACTCTCATTTTTTCAGCCTAAGTCGGAAGGGGCCTCAGACGTTTCTAATCCGTCCCGAGTGGCGGCGTTGCGTATTCGAAACATTCTGCCAGCCATCATCTCCTAGATTTTTCATCATGGGCCGTCCCAAAACCAGCGGCTAAACGGTTTTGGAAAAGAAAAGATTGACTTGCTTTCGAAAACCCCACGATTACACAGACGATTAATCGTGAGCGGCAAACACGAGCGCATGCTACGGAGGATATGGTCGGATAGAAGACCATCGGTCCCCATTTCGGCCGCGGAGCTCTACGCTCTCAGGCAACCGACCCTCCATTCTCTCTACCTTTAGCTTTCGTCAATCCCTTAGAATACAATACTGGTTTGGACGCGCCCTTTCTCACGCCGATCAGGGTCCCTACATGGCCTGACGCAAATGTAGCCCTTCTTGGAAACCTTTTCGACTATTGCTCTTGCTTTGACAGATTTTGACGACTCCGTGCAATGATTACTCGGATTTTCGCTGCGATGCTCTTTTCCTGATGCGCCTCCACATAAGATTTTCCTTGAGGAGGAGAATTTCTTTTGATTGATTTATTATTATTCATTCATAGAATTGTCCCGCTACCTCACCAACCGATCTACCTGAATAGGGATGAGCGCCTCTTGGACAAATGGCCAACTCCCCCTTGTGGGTCGAACCGATTCATCACTGAGGACGGCAAGTGTCGCTGGGGAAAGACCAAATGGCTGGAACGGTTTCAGCTAAGATCCACCACTTCTGACGGATCATCCAACAAAAGGGAACCGAGCGGGTGAGTTGAAACGGGATAACATGATGTTACCCAACACTTTCCACTTCTTCATCGACGGTTCCGCTCGACAACCCCTATTCCTGATCAAGTGACGGGGGTGGGGGCCCAGCCTACATTTCGATCACTTCCCACCGTGTTGTTTGAGCGGTTATTATTATTATTATTAATTGGTTCAGTGATTCGAGAGTGAAATCCAGATTGATGGTGCGAAACGAAAGAGTGGGATTGCTGGGAGCGTTAGGGCGTAGCGGCCCACCTTTGCTCCAAAAATCCCGGCCGGGTTTCGTACGGAGATTTCCAGAGCCCCGTCGGTTCTGCATCGTACCGTACTATGGGAGGGGTCCGTACCTCCTTTAGATAGATCCCCGTGCTCCTAATGTAGAGCTAGAACTACTGCTACCGTGGAATCCGCGATCACACATGAGTACCTCGCCTTCCAAAAAAAGCGGCTGCTAATTGGCACTAATGCTAATGGGGACCGTCGATCAAGAAGGATTTCGGAGACTTCAATCGAATTGAGAAAGACATATAGGGCCAACTCTTCTAGTTGCGCCTCTAACCTTACTACACTACCCAACCAGCTGATAAAAGGTCGAATTCAGCAGGGCTGCAGGCACGAAATGCCGATCAAATCTGTTAAAGGAAGCCTAAAAGCGGGCAAACAATGACGATCTGGCTGAGAAGATGATGGACCGGATCTCGAAAGGCGAGAGGCTTTCATAAAGACGTATGAGAAACGGAGGGTCGAGAGAGGCTTATTGCACGATCCACCCAACCCAGCTAAGCTAATAAATGCTGCATAAGAGAGTGGGAGGCCGGCCCCTGCCCCTCTGGAGGTGCACACCCATTTAGGAACATATGCCAAAGGCCTTTGGTGGGTGAAGAATTGGTAGAAATTCTCATAGGTCAAGCAAACCTATTTTCAGACAAAGAAGATAAAAAAACAAAACTATAGTGGCTAGGAAAGCCCCGGAGATTCTATGGGAAATTGGAAACGTTGAAGTGAGCTGTGGCTTATAAATTGGAAGATGAGGAGATAACGGGCGAAGGATATTCATGAGATTAGGTTGAAGGATAGGATCGCAATTTCCTGCTCCGTCTGTGCCAATAGTGATATCCTAATTCGGCTACCTCTCCCACTCATCAAGACAGAACATTAGAAACTATTGTCAAGGGAGACCGGGGTATTGCCCCATCACCTACAAAAGGATCCGTTATTGGAGTGCGGCGCTTCTCAGGGCCCCCTAGTTCAGAGAAAAAACCCAGCCGGGGCGATCCAGCCACCCGGAGAGACAAAAAGAAAGAAGAGAAGTTGCACTAGTTGCACTACTAGTCTATAAAGAGACTGACGATGAATCGATTACCTAAAGGACCCATCTTGTAAGTCTCGAGGTCTTTCTTGTATCACACAAGAAGCAAAATGGATTCTTGATATACACAATTATCAGTCTAGTTCGCCACAAGGGATGAAAGCAATCGAAAAAGGTAGCAGTCGTTAGGCCGAGAAGTAAGTAGGCCAATGCCAATTGAAAGCTAACTAGTTGTCCCTCTTCGATTTCGATGACAGGAAAGATCAGATGCACAGAAGGAGCTGCACATGAAGAATGGCAAGACACGACGTAATAATGAAGGATACGAAAAGTCAAAGTTTTTCATAGCTGCGCTCTCAGTCGTCTTTCGAGGAGAATTGGTTTTTGGTGTGGTCATTGCGTGTTTTATTTCAATTCTTTTTTTGAGCAGTTAGCAGCAGATATCGCAATATTGCATTTTTGACCTTTCTTTGAACGTTGAAATCTCTTCTCGGCTCCTTTCCTATCGTCTCACCCACTTCCTACAATCTTGCCCTCGCCTCGTCACGTCGGTCAATCTGAAACCACGCCGGTCAAGCGCTCCACCAGATAGATAGTCTGACCCAATCATTCATCTGGGCCTCCCCAGACTCACTCTACCTTCCAAGAAAGCATTCGAGCCTCGGTGTTCGTTACACAGTCGTCTCCTCCGAGTACAGACACGTTGACTTACAACTTTGAAAGATCAAAGCCTATAGTTCGTTCTTGTTTTTCTTTGTCAGCTTCTATCGTAAAACACGCATCCCAATTCAATGCTTTTGCATAAGTGAGAGTACGAGTAGTGAGTCCACGGATCACATTCTATATCTTTTTAGCTAAAGCTTATCCAAGTAGCTTTTTACGGCTTCAATAGCGAGACGAGTTTCTTAGCCACCGGTGACCGGCTTTCGTAAAAGCACCTTTGGGCGATGGTTTTTCGATCCTAGATCCCACTTGAATCAAGATAGCACCACTCTTACTCTTCTTTATCTAAGTGATATTCTACTTCTCTAAGTTCTATTTTCAAATACCTTAACACCCAGACTACCGTTGCTTGGATCCCTCCACGGCCCGAGTTTATACCTCTCGTCATGTTGTTTTTGACGAGACTCTCTTCCCTTTTGCAGGTGTCCACCCTCGCTCACCACCTCCTACGGACCCAGCGACTCTCTCTCGATGGTTTATGGACCGTCCAGGCTCTTCTGCACAGCCGTCCACTCGGACCTCACCAGATTCGGTTGATTTGCCCCCGTATTCTGGGCCTGTCATGTCTCTCTCCTCACCACCGACTGGCGCTACGTCTACTTCATCTCAGCCATCTCTCCCATCTCTATCACCTACCAGTTCTCCAGTGCAGCCGCGTTGCTCCTTGCTCGTCTGAGCCTTTATCTTGTGACGTCTCGTCGCCCTCTTCTGCTTCTGTTGCTGCGCCACTCCCCGATTCATCACCTGCTGTTACTGCGACTGAGGTTGCTCCCTCTGGCTCTGATGGTCCTCCATTGGCCTTGGATCCTGGTTCTAGGTGTACTACAACTGACATGACTACACCGCCACCATAATCTTCTGCCGCCGTGTCACGTCATCATATGATTACTCGGTCAAGGGATGGCACCAGGAAACCGAAGGTCTTCTCCGCCACTCGCTACCCTGTTCCGGCATGCTTTCTTGCTCTTCAGTCCGATGCTTCTTTTCGTGAACCGACCTGCTTCTCTCAGGTACCAGAATGGCGCGCAGCCATGCAGGATGAGTTCAATGCTCTACTTCGCAACTCCACTTGGTCTCTTGTTCCCTACCATCCGTCTATGAATGTAGTTGGATCAAAGTGGGTGTTTAAGCTTAAGCGTCGTGCGGACGGGTCTATTGAGCGACACAAGGCCCGACTCGTTGCCAAGGGCTTTACTCAACAGTATGGGATCGACTACGAAGAAAGATTCAGCCCTGTTGTCAAGTCCACGACTATTCGGACTGTTCTTGCTCTAGCGACTTCTAAAGAGTGGCCTATACGTCAGCTGGACGTCAAAAAATGCCTTTCTTCATAGCTTTCTTGACGAAGAGGTTTATATGAAGCAACCTCCGGGTTTTATAGATCCTGCTCGTCCTTCTTATGTCTGCAAACTCCACCGAGCAATTTATGGCCTGAAACAGGCCCCCCGTGCCAGGTTCCATCGGTTTTCTTCACAGCTCTTACAACATGGCTTTCTCTGTAGCAAGGCCGACACAAACATTTTGTTCGCACCTCTACTTCGGGCATTATTGTTCTTCTCCTTTATGTCGATGACATAATCATTACTGGAAGCGATGTAGCTGGTATCCGCTCGCTTATTAATTCTCTGTCGCGATGCTTTGAGATGAAGGTCACCAAGGTCCTTCATTATATCCTGGGTATGGAGGTCTCGCGTTCGCCTGATCGCTTAGTTCTGACTCAAACCAAGTATACTTTAGATCTACTCCAGCGTGCCAACATGCTTACGGCCAAGCCCATTTCTACTCCAGTTTCGTCTGGCTCCAAGCTCTCTGCTTTTCAGGGTGATTTTCTTGCTGATGTCTCCTTATATCGCAGCCTGGTGGGAGCTCTACAGTACTTAACTATTACTCGCCCTGATATTACCTATGCTGTGAATCAGGTCTGCCAATTTATGTATGCTCCTACCACAGCTCATATGGTTGCTGTCAAACGCATTCTTCGGTATCTCAAAGGTACCCTTGGGTTCGGTCTCACTTTTGCTGCTCGGTCTTCGACTCATCTAACTGCATTTTCAGATGCCGACTGGGCCCCTGATGACCGCCGATCTACGACAGGTGGTTGCATTTTCCTCGGTTGCAATCTAATTTCTTGGCTCTCAAAGAAAGAACCCACTGTCTCGCGGCCGAATACCGTTCGTTGGCATTGGTTACTGCTGAACTCACTTGGGTGCAATATCTTCTTAAAGACCTTGGTGTCTTTCTTTCTACGCCACCTATGTTGTTTTGCGACAATGTTAGTGCTACTTATTTGGCTTTCAATCCTGTCTTTCATGCTCGGACCAAGCACGTTGAAATAGACTATCACTTCGTCCGTGAACGTGTTGCTCGGGGAGCTCTTCGCCTTGGTTATGTTTCAAGCTCTTGCCTAGGAGCGAGGACTTAGATCAGAGTCAAGGTAGCGAAGTGAGTTCCGTTTTGAAAATTATTTATATAAAGAAGAGTTGTGGCTTTCTTCATGAAAGTGAGATAGTTGATCCAGAAAGCTCCGCCCAAAGGTGCCTTACTAAGAGGAGGCCGGTCACCGGTGGCCTACGTTCCTTGATCACTTATGAAGAAAGACAGAACTCTGGTTCCAAAGGGGAGAATAAGTGCTTTTATCATTTTCTTATTTTCTTTCTTGCTCGTCCCCTTATTCCGGACAGGAAGGACTCCGAGTAATAGGCTGAGAGAGGAGAGACTGTATTTGGTCTCGATCTAACTCCCGATCTTCTTGCCAACCTGATATCGAAAGCTCTGACGGTCAATGAGAGAGATCCTGCTTATATCCAGTACCTACTCACACAAAAAGCAAGAATGGCTTGTGAAGAGCTCAAGTCAGACTTGGTCTCTATCCCTTCCATAGGAGAAGAATTTAAGAAAGCACAGATTGACTTTCCGGCAACAAGAAACCTTTTCTCCCCCGCGGAAGTCATAGACCACATTATTCATAATATTATAAGCGAAAAGGCAAAAAAGGCCTTCCTTCCAGATGCCACCGAAAAAGATTTCCAGTCTTACAAACACTGGTTAAACCGAGCGGGAACACGTTGGAAGCATTCTTCTTCTACTTTTTATACTGGTTTGTCTTATTCTGATAAGGAACCGTGGGGGGCAAACAATATCGATCTACACGGACATCTTTTTTCTTTCTATAAATGTATAAATTCGGAGACTGAATAATTGCGATATTGGAAAAAGGGTAGTCTCTTTCAAAGATAGAAAGAAGGTTGAGAGAAGACGAGGCTCTGTTTCAGCAATGGAGCAGGGGAAAGGGAGAGCAAGAAAACGGCTGCGCGTTAGTAAGCTAACGCGCAACGGCTTTCGCGCTAGCGCGCTCGGCCGTTGCTTGTTGGGAAGTGGGCCCCTTCACTTGACTTTTAGTCCGGAAGCATGTCTTTAAAGTGCATTACTAATGACCACACACTTAAAAAATAGGTACTCGACCCGCGGCACAAAGTATATGGCTCGCTCGCTTCAGTTACATCCCATCCTCTAACTTATAAGCTAAGTTAAGGGGGACTCGATCAGTTCGGGAGCGCAAGGGGGGAGGTTAGAAGGAATGGTTACCCATCCGGCTCGAAAGAGAAAGACGAGCGTCAGCCAAGCGAGCAACAGCTATAACAACAAGATCTTTCCTGCGGCTCGTTCAGCTCCTGTGGCTTAGACCCGTTGCTTGCTCCATTATCAAACCCATTTGTTCTATAACCAGCAGCGGATATTGTCGTTGATCGGCCCAACCTTCCCCGGCTAGAAGTAGGTATAAAAAGAATAGTTCATATTAAGCTTCTAGCTGATCTGAATAGATTAGCGTGCCTATCCACCGGAGAGATTAGCTTCATCCCCGGCCCTAGCTACACCGGCTATCGGTTGAGCATCGGACGGACATAGGCCTAGATTCTCTCCGACGTCTAGAGTGGAGGTAAAACGAGTATCAGCTAAGGCTGATCCAAGCTCCACTGATATGGCCCAGGAGGGAGCAGCAAGCACATGTACCAGTGATACCAGCAAGAAAACGTATGCGCTAACGCGCAACGGGTGAGCGTACTACTACTAGACTAGCGCGCGAAAGCCGTTGCTTGTTTGGTTGCCTTGCTATCGGCATGGCCTTTAATGAATGGCATTAAGCAAATGGAGAGCTCCCATGTGAGTATCCTCGGTCTCACTCTTGTCCGAGTTATCTTGGCTTGACTCACGTTGAGCAGCCAACAATGCGTTTAAGGCGGCCTTCTGAGGACATTGGTAGGTCTTGTGAGATCCACCGCAGAGAATGCATTTTAGGGGTTTATGATGATGGTTTGAAGAGGCACCGGTGCTTCGTGAGTGGGAGGAGTCTTTCCGTGAGCTAGAGCTTGAGCTTGCTCCCCCTTCATTCAGCCGGAGCTGGTGAATTCAATGATAGATTCTTTAGCCAAAAGGCGGGTGGCATTTTCCGGAGTAAGCTAAGGTATCTTATTACGTTTATAATGTTCCATCCCCGCTGAAGCAAAGCAAACACGCCCACTTGAACGCTTTGTTAATGAACTTAGTCTAATAGAAAAAACGAAAGAGATTTCTTTCTTCGTTTCCCCCGCAGCTATTCCTCCTTTAGACTCATACAAGCAAGTACAAGATGGTATTGGGAATAGAGGAAGCCAGTAGATGATAGTTAGGTAGTTGCAGAAAGCAATCGGAACTAGGAGGGAACGGGAGGGGCCGACAAGCAAAAGCAATGGCAATCAGCCGCCTAATTACTTTGCGACCACTTAGCGCAATAGTTCATATGTTGATTCATGAGCTAACTAAGGAGGCTGCCTTTATGTTAATATGTATGCCAATAGCATGAAATATAGAACATTGAGCAGCAGTCACTCATTATGTACGCAGTTATTAAACAAAGACTATTAAGACGAGTCGTGTGCGCAAGACTTGGGTGGTCTGATCGGGCAGCATTCTGTTCCACCAGAGAACGACGAGGTCAGGTCGCCTGGAAAGAGCTGCTTTGTCTCGGTTTTCCATGGATGGACAAAAAGGTGAGGTGAAACGAAAAGTAGGAAATAAAGGAAGGGCAGCTTACGCTTGTCTTCGACCGATGAGGGCAAAAACAAGGTTTTTGATTCCCTTACTTGTGATCCTATCGGAGCTGTTCTGAACGATACCCTTTCTCCTCACTTACCCTATCTAGTCGAGCGTCTACGAAACTCTCTTTTCAGCCTATGTGGTTTTTCTCCAAGACGCTGGAAGCCTTTTTTCCTTTTGACGCCCGTGGGAATAACCAATTGATGTGGAGACCTCTAACTACGGTCGAGTACTGCTTCTGTTCCTCTGCCGTTATACTTGGCATCTACAGCTCCTACTCCTTCTACTGCCGCTTCTTACTCTCGCTCCGACTGCTGACAGAACCATCTCTTTAGTCGACAATGCCCTTCCTGAACATCCGGATTGGGATGAATCATTTACTCCTATGGTCTTAATAAGAGGAGGTAGAGTGAAAGATTCGCCAGGTGTGAAATCCCATCGTATTCGAGGAGTCAAGGATTTGCTGGGAATTCCGAAACGAAGTAAGAAGGCTGTCAATCAAATATGGTACGCGGTGCTTGTCAAATAAAAAACTATCCCTTAAAAGTGAGTTCGAAAGGTAAGAGTCTTGTACCTACCTAGTAGAACTTATAATAACTAATAATAAGAATTTTCTCAGAAGCGAGAGCGCACCTCGAGAAACAAGTCTCAGGAAGTGAGTTAGTTATAGTATTACAGGAGCTAATAGCTTCAGAGAAATAAGCACAGGAAATACTGGTGGGAATCTCACCTCCAAGCCTTTCATGGGCCCCAATGATGGCGTTGAAATACCCAACAAAAATCCAAAGATCATTGATAGCAGAATGAAGAAACTGAAGATCCCGCTATAAAGATCTCCTCATAATGTAATTAAATTATTAGAAGCATACAAAAAAATGAAAGCGCAGCTAACATTATCCAGGAACAAGGAACAGGTGATGGATTGAGCAGTAATAAAGGTAATGGTTGGAAGCTGATGGATGGCCGAGTAAAGAACCCAGATATTAGAAGGGAGACCGTTACAGTGGTTCAAGGTAGCTAAATTCATGTTTCACGAGGACCAGAAAGAAGAAGGGATATTGGAAAAAGAAGTCATGGATTCAGCAATACAAAGAGGTTCAGCTGTTTCCAAATACGGCTGATCTGGTGATAAAGGCCAAGGGCGTGCTCTTCTATTGAAGGAAGAACAGAAACGAAACAGCTCTCTTTGCGTACTATGGATCTCTTACGTGCGACATTCCTTGCTTTGACGAGCAGCATCCAGTACATTCACCCCGGCTGGGCAGTAGCGCCAAGAAGAACTTCAAGCTAAGAGCGAAGAGAAGGTAATGATTTCGCTCAGTAGAAGGTCACCTACATGGATATTGAGGCTATAAGCCGCAGGTAAGATATAGTTCACAAGTCGAAGGGGAATCTTGAATCAAATGTCGATTCATCTTAATTGTACGTCAATTCTAATTCAATTTGTTCTAAACTTCCTCGAGCCCAAGGACTCGTGATTCAATTATGGCTCTTTGCTGCTATTAAGGTGATAGTATCTGCTTAGCCCATAGTAATAAGATGGTAGTGACCGCTTATCCTAAGTCTTCCGCTGGCATGGGTTTAGAGGCATTCTGCCTCTTTCTTGGTAACACGGAGTAAGAAAGATATATATTGTTTTTTTCGCCACCTATCATCATAGAAAAGGCTGTTCATTTCGACTTTGGATTCAGGACCTATCCTTTCTCCTTTTCTTGTGTACACTCCCACCCTTTTTCTTTTTCCATCTGGACCTGGATGCTATGCCCATTTGTCTCTCTATAGCTTATCATGCCTTTTCGAGCCTTAAAGGTAGCAAAGAATAATAAAAGGATTCGCCATTGGATCAGAAAAATAAAGTCCGAAGGTGACCTCCTTTGCCGAAAAGAGGGGGTGTGAGAGCAAGTCCATATGTTTTGTTTGGAGAAAGGCCCGGCTTTCACTTGACTAAGTGGTACTGTAGTGTTCTCCCCGCCAAAGATATTCTGCTCAGAAAGAAGGAAAGAGAGCGCTTTACCCATTATCTAATCGAGCTGCCTAACCGCGGCGTCTAGCCGAGCTTGAAACAATAAAAACTTTTATTTATCTAACCGCGGGAAAGTCTGTCTCTAACCAAGGGCGAGCGGCTCTAATCTCAATGGACGGACCCCTCTTCTCTTGAGCCTTGCTTCATTATTTCCATTTCTGTTAGAGGGCTTGTAAAATAGATATGATACCATTGGGTTCGGGACTTGTTCCTATCAGGTGTTCCTATCAGGATTGTTCCCAAGAACTCGTATTTTTAAGATGATTATTTCCGGAATCTGATAATGTAGTCACGACTGAAGCAGAAGGTGGAGTTTTTGGATGCTCAATCGGGGCCAGAGGTGAAATTACAGTTATTGGATTCGATCCAGTGGCCAAGAGAAGAGGGCAAACCTAGCATAAGAATTTCTTCTAGGAAAGGGGAATTATAAGCAGCAGTGGCTACTAGCGGAAGAGGATGCGGTAAGGCCTATAATTACACTCATTGGCTGCTTGTCCTAAGAAATTCAATCGGTTATTAACGTCTTATAAGTAGGTTAGGATTGATCTTAGGCGCAGTCCCAATGGTAAGATCAGTCCCAAGACTTCAGAGCGTGTGAGACAATTCATTTATTATAGAACGAGATTTTCTTTTATGGGCTGGCCCTAGTGTGTAATGGACTATATTCCTCGATCTAGGTGTATCACTTCCACCTACTGGCATGGATTAATGAGCTATAGGCCCTCTTCTGCTCTTATCGAAGAATCGAACATTTTCTTTTGTATTTTTTTCATCAAGCTGGAATGGCAAAGTTGCTGTCTGCTCTCCTTTCTCCCCTCTGACCCCTATTCTAGGCGATACCTAGTGGAAAAGAAGAAGCGAATAATGGCAAGGAATGATCTTCATCCTGGCGCAAGGCCGAAAAGCAACCGAGTTAGATAAGTCTTCTTCAATGATATTGTCCGCGTATGAGCAGTAGGAAGAGCGTAGATAGAGATATACGCACTTCCGTTTTCTAAAAAAAGTTTCTTTGACGATCCGAACCTTTAAAAAAGAGAAACGAACATAAAGTACGAAATCCACCTAGATTGACCAAAGATCTTCTCTTTCCTTGCCTTGTGATGATTAGAAAGGCATGGAAGATTGCGACTCTGAGTTTGATTCTGGCGAGGATGAGCTCACTACATTGAGTTTCGGTCTTGCGCCCTTGTCCCTGAGACATGCTATTAGTTTAATCAGGATCACCCTGTAGAACTAGCCTTGTAGAAATAGCAGTCTCTACTCTAAAAGGCAGTTGGTTAATTCCACTCTCCTCCCCTTTGTCTCGAAATCAGCTAGCGAAAGCTAAGCTTTCTTAGAAAAACTGGCGCATCTGAAACAATTAGTACGTGATGAACACTCGAACATACAATCTCTAAGAGGAACCACGTCTATCTGTCCGATTCACCGCTCATTCGAGTAATACACTCAATTCTAGTAATACAGGAGCCAACCTTCTATGAGCAGGCGGGCTTTGAATGCTAATGACAAGTAGAAATGCTGGTTCCCTTACGAGTGAGTCTGCTACTCTTAGTTGTCGATTACCAGATGGAACCGAGTGTGCCGCTTTCTTTCCTCGAAATCTTGAATTACATTTGAATTACATAATAAATAAAGCAAAGCATCTTCGTCTGAGTTGCATACTTTCTCCGGTTATATAGATTCTGGGATGATGGAGCCTAGCCCAGCCCAGTGATGAGAGAAAAAGACAAACAGTACAGTCATTTGATTATTCAATAAGGATAATAACCTGGGGGTGTGTGGTAATTTGAAGGTGTCTCTAACCAATAGGGGTGAAAATGCCCTTCGCGGCGTATTGGAATAGCGCCGCTCTCGTCTTTTGATTTGGAGACAACCTTCTTATAAGAGTAATCATTACTTCGTTAGCTCCGGTCGTCTTTGCTGGGTATCATCCCATTCCTTGTTGACTATGATTCCGACCCTGCAGTGATAGCATGAGGGAGTGTATCCAGTATTGAGTAGAACATATGCCGGAGTTTGAATGCTAGGCTGTGAAAGCACCGTAACGAAACAGGTTTGAAATGGAGAATCTATTACATATTCAAATAGAATAACTCGCTTAATATTATTATTATCGGTTAATCAACCTTTTGATGGAGGATCTTCTGTATTATACCTGCCTCTGATAACAGCCTAGAACTTATCATTTCAGGTGCCGATACCGCGGAATTAGCTTGCCTTTATATTACTTATTCACTCATTGTCAGTTGAACCTTGTCCAGCCACGGTAGTAGAGTAGGCGCATAATAAGTTTCTGCCCGCTTCTCAAAACTAGGAGCGTCTCAATAAAAAAACACGTAGTATATAAAGAAAGACCTTTTCGAGCGACACCTTTCCCACGTTTTTTGGTCTACCTTCTTTGACAACTCTGGTCGCTCGCAGCAAACCTGCCGGTCTTTCAATACCCAATGCAATTTCTAACTATTCTAAGTGTACACTTTTACTTGTTCGTTTTCTACTTTTAAGTTGGATCGAGACTTTTAGCTATTAGAGCTAGTAAATAAAGATAGGGTATTACTACCAGTCATAGGAGAACGGCTCTCAGTTAGGGACGTTCTTCGAAACTCTTTCTCGCATTAAAGCTTATCCATTAAGGAATAGCTTCGTCAGCATGTTCATCTTCTCAGCCCCTGGGTAGTGAATGTTCTGATTTCATATATAACATAGAAGTAATGAAACCCTTTTTGCTGCAGAAGGCAGGTCAGTCATGGCAGGAGGTGCTGGTGGTCTGGTTGTTTGTTCTCGAATCAATGACCGGGGGTGGGAAAGACTGGAGTGCTGATTGAGCGATACCATGTCTCAGGAATTTTTGTACTTCAAACTTCCTTTTATTGTTTGATGAGCCCAAGTGGCCAGTAACGAGTACAGATCATAGGCCGACAGCCCGTTGCTTATTGCTAGGAGACTTAACCGATGACGGAGCGAGGTTCCACTATTGCTATTGATAGCTTGAGCCAAAGGCAGTCCCTAGTGGAGTGAGGAAAGGAGCGTGGCTGCGGATCTAAACTATCGTACTTTACTGGTTCGTCAGCTACTAGAATTGGCTATTGGACTCGAAATGCTTCGATTCGGTCCTGCAGTATTAGAACCAAGTGAATCAACCTTTTCTTTCATTCCGCCCTCATAGAATAGAAGAAAGTTTCACTTGAAGTGAAAGCGATGGGAGCTGTTCCAACTATCAAGTTGAGTTCGAACCTCTTATTCCTTTATTGACTGTATACTTAACTATCAATTCAATTATAGTATAAAAGCTTAAAACTTCTATTATGAACCAGGCTACCTCTGACTCTACAGCGATAGGTAGCGAATCAGCTGCTTCGGTCTAGTCCGTCGGAGTAGAGGAATTGGTCGACTTAGCGATCAAAGAATGTCGTTGTTACAGGGACGCGTCTCCACTAGAGATTCTAGAATGGACGATTGAACGATTGATAAGAAAAAGGAAGAGCAGCTTTACCCCTCATAACTAGACTTTGAAGTCGGCCCAATGGAAGAACCACCATAAATTCTAAGGTTATCATGTTTCCCTTATTCAAGAAGTTGTGGGCCGCTGCTCCTTCTATTGAGTATTGAGAGGTCCCCCGGGGAGAGAGGAATTATTGGAGCCCCTCTTCTTCATCTTCTCTTTCTCCTAGTTAGCAGACGAAGACGCAGCTGCCGTATCGTCGGATAGAGCAAGCTCGAATGCCTAATATCAAATAAGATCTCTCACTCTCAGGCAAGAGAAGAGTAAGCAAGCTACCTCATGTAGTAAGGCTTGGAATAGGGAGCTAGCATGAGTAGGGTTAGCTCCTCTTTTGCGAAATCCTTCAGTCCAATGAGGATAAAGAGTTAGGTAGAACGCTTCTCCTCTAGTTGTAGTATATGTATTGTGTCTAGGTATTGTAGTAAGACCCTCCTGTTTTCTTATATGAATTAGCAAAAGACCTTTCCTACTCTTTCTTCAATTGCATCTATCTATCGGACTATCATCTTTTTGTATTATTAGTTGTCTTCCATCGTCCTCTATAGGTTTATAAGAATATGGAATGAATTAGCCCTAATTAGCTCTTTCTCATCGGGGCATGAAGTAGCCAATCTCTGCTTGTTGTTGATATTCCATATCTCCTGAGTCTGAGCCCTAGGATAGAGCAAGAGCTGCAACCTAGCTGACTTTGAACCCTTCCTATCTTAGTAGCTAGATGGTTTGGAAAGCAAGGACAGATAAGCAAGGAAAGAAAAGACTGGATGAGTCTTGTTGGTTCTTGGCAGTCGGAAACATGTCGCTACTTGACTGGAGGTTTAGAGCAAGATATGTTGAATTAGCACCCATTAGATGGAGCCTCCCCCAAGGACAGAGCGGGATAAGAAGTCCTCTCTTCCTGCCTTTAGTAAGTAATAGAGTCAGACTTTGTCCTTTCCTTTCCTTTCTATTCTATATCTCTAGATGGAAGTCCTGTGTGAGTCCAGTCCGGATAGTAGGCAGCCTTTTTGATTCCCTCCCTCATCTAGTGAGGATTGTAATAGGTCTCATCCCTCTTACAGTTCAGCCTTCAAGTAGCTTCTTTCTTCTATTGATTGATAGCGAGGAATCCCACCAAGCAATGGTCCTCCCGCTTGTCTATGGCCTATGCTCTATGCTATGATCGATGGTCCTCCGGCGTCAAACTATTCAACAATAACGCTCCTTTATTCGCCTGTAACCTCTCTTTCTCTTTCGTCACTCGTCTCCTACTCTTTCAGGGCCTTCGCCTTCGGCTTCCGCTTTCAGACAAAACTAGTTGGAAATGAGCGTAGATTGATAGAGATGGCTTTACAAGGGGAACAACAACTAGGCATAACATAAATAGCTCTAATGGGAGTTGACGTACCCTCGATCTTAAGCCCCACAGGGATCGACTGAACTTCGACTTGACTTCAAGAGCTAGAAGAGCTAAGAGCTGAGGTTGGTCGTAGATCTCGTCTAAGGCTTCTGAGTGGTTATTCCTTTATAGGATTAGCTTTCTATTTTCTTGTTCTTACTTGCTTGAAGTTTGGAAAAGATAGATAAAGACAGAACGGAATGTATTATATCTCTCAAGCTCCTTGACTTTAGGTTTCTAATAAGAGAGGATAAAAAATATCAAATGAGATCTATCCCTCTCTAAGCTCGGTCATTCCTTCCTAAAGTAAGGACTGGTACAATTTCCTTTCCTGTCTTTGAGGCAGTCCCCCCGAGGTTTCTTTCCCTTGTATCTAGGTATCTAAGTATCGAGGTAGTTCCTAATTTTGAGCTAAGCTGAGCTCCGAAGTCGTGGATTCCTTCCGACTGGGCTAAGTTATTCCCTTTCTATTAGGCAGTTTGAAGCTAGATGTGAATGCCGCCTATCTGCTATTAGTAAGCTATCCTAGTTGCTATTATTAAGTAGGAAGCTCTGGAGCGGGAAGATCAGTATTGAATTAAAGTAAGGAAACAAGCAAGGGAAATCGTAATCGTACTGAATCTATAAAGAAGGAAATCGTGTACTGATTTGATTGTGCCAGCCCTTTCCCGATTCCTGATGCTACCCTTACCTTAGCAGTGATACAATACAGGAAGGGAGAGATCTTATTTCAAAGAAGAGAACCGTAGCTCACGGAAAAGATTAAGGACGGTGTATTCGTGGACAGATAGCCCGAGCTAAAAGGAAAGCACTGGAAAAGCTTGTTGGAGGAAATTGATCAAAGTTAAGGCTTGATAAGTACAAGGAGCAGGGAAGGCTACTGCTACTGCGACAGATGGTTGACTAATGCTCCTACCGTTACAGATAGAAATTCGCTAACAGGCGATTGCCTGCCCATGCTATAACCATGCTACCTTCCTTTACCTTCCTATAAGCTGGCTAACTAAGGCCTACGGACTGATTACCGGTATACAAATACTTAAGGGCAGGAGACAGAAGGCAGAAGAGGGAAAGTAGCTCTATTTACAATTACAAAAAAGAATTTAGGCACATCCTTTTCCACAGTTACAGAAGCCTTTGCCGCAGATGACCGCTTTCACATATTAGCCCGGATTACGCTTTCAAATCAATAGTTCATTGACCGCCTCTGATCTTTCTTTTAACAAGCCTTGTTACTACAGCTTGTTACTAAAGAAAGAATGCCATACTATCGAACTATAGGCGAAATGAAGCAAGCAAGGGAAGAGTTCCGACAAAGCGATTGATCCAGTTGAGACCGATAGATAGAGTACGGGACAGGACCAATACTAACAGGGAACGTAGGACATATTTATTTACAGGAATCGCTAGACAGAACTAAGACAAAACGAAAAGCTAGAAGAAATATGACCGGGGACCGGGAATGGCGTAGGAGTTAGCGGGCTTACAAGGCAGATCGGGAGAACCGGGGGGGAAGACGAGAAAACGAAGATGATAGCTTCAGCAGCTTCCTCTTGCGTCTTCTCCTTAGATATACCATCTAAGCTAGCTAAGCCTGGTATTCTATCTGTAGGCGGGGAAATGGAATTCTTTCTTTATTTATTGAGAAATGCTCCTAGGGCCTCTTTCTCATGAGCAAGCGAGGTAGAGCTCCGTCTATAGCTAGAGGAGCTCGAGTAAGCGCAGGGCCTAAAGGAGGGGCAGAAGGCAGTGAACTCCTCCCAAGGAGCTCCCCCGTAGCCCCTAAATATCGTAGGGGGAGTGCCATTTGGAGGAAGAGAAGGCAATGAAGGACCGACAGAGCGAAGCGCGGGAAGGGCTTCGGTTATAGCTAGAGAAGCCCGAGCGGAGCGCAGCGAATTCGTAAAGAGGTAAGCAGTTCTCGAAGTAATGTTTTTTCCTGCCTAACCTAATTGTGTGTGAGCAATCAATCGTGACAAGTCGACCGATCCATAATGAAAGCACCTGTAGATAGAAGCCGTTTGTCGCTTCTTTTTTCGGAATGCACTGAAAAGCTCAACGCGCTTGTATCTAGGTCGGGGGTAATTAAACTGTATAAGCAAGGCTCGGGATATGGTTCTCTTATGGGGAATAGGCTGAAACAGCAACAGGCAACCAAGACTTATGAAGTGCGTTCAGGCTCACTTTAATCAACAACTGAAAGAGTAATGTTTCTACTTATTCCATCCTTACTGTTACTATAACCGCTAATAGAATAGATCCATGGGGTTAGGATTTTTTAGAAGTAACTAAAGGGTAACCACTAAAGGGTTAAGCTGGCTCAGAAGAAAGTCTAGTGGGGCATGGTTTAGAAGGTGGGTTACCTGCTCGTAAGAGGCAGTCTAACTTAGTTAGAGGAAAGCTTGCTCATCAGAAGGATAAGCAAGGTTTTATGAATTCTCCTAGCAAGGCTTATAAGATAAAGCTAAGCGAAAGCAAACAGGGGAGCCCCTTTGTAATGGTTTGAAGGTTTGGTGTTCAGTCCGCCATTCCAAGGTAAATGCCTGGCTATTCAAGCTAGCGTGGTAACGAGACGGTGAGTGAAAGTGAATCGGTTAACGAGACTGAGGAAGATGCCTAGCTAGTTTTGAACCAGAGCAGGGAAGTGAAATAGCTAAATCGGAAGTTAAGCCCTCGATTAGCAAAGAGCTCCCCCAACGAGCTCTCTCCGTTCTATCCAATAGACTATTTGCTAAAGTTCAAAGGCCAGTTTGAAGAAGGTCCAATGTCGTCCAGACATGCGAAGTAAGTGAAACTGCCGTTCCAAAGCTTTCTAGAGGTGCCTATAAGGAAGTGGAAATAAATAGGATAACCTGATTCCAGCCGTAGTTTATTGGCTGTTAGGTCGGTGAAACTGTCCCTGTAGCTAAAGTAAAGCCAGTAGTTCGAGTTCGCGTTCTAGTTCTATTTTTGTAGACCTAACAAACTCTCTACGTTCGTACCTGCAGCTAACAAGTCAGAAGTGTCCCCTGAGTCCGAGTTAGCTGTTCTAGTTCAGGACAGTATGGGACCTGTTGCTTAGGGCTTTGGAAGCGAGCAACCAACCCGGCAGAAGTAGATCGGAAGTTTCCTGTTTGACAAAGGGGCGCGTTAGCGGCGTAAGAGTAAGTAAGTAAACAGATCAGGTGTCGCGGGCAAACACGGGTGTAGCGATAGAGCGGTTTAGTTTACGATTCTATTCAAACAGGCTATTGCGCTTAAGTCAATCCCTCGTATCGGCCGGCTGTCTTATGACGGGAGACACAACAAGTAGGTGCGAAGCCTTTAAAAGCCCAAACAAGCTTTTTGGTTATTCAGTCAGATTCAGATCGGTGGGAATCTGGTACGAGCAAGCGTTGAGTAAAAGCTCTTAAGAAAGAAAAAGTAGGGTCGGTTTCAAGTCTTTCAAGTATAGAATCTAAATGGATTAACCCTGTCCTACTTCAAGTTGACTACTGGAAGTTTAGATAAAGGTTTTGATCCCATCCCTAGCTAGCTCTATATTAATAAAAGGTAGTCACAGAGGGTCTGGTACTGACCTCCAACCGAAGAAGGAGATAGTTCCCGCCCCAGGTTTTGGGGGATCGCCTTTTTGCTTTTGCTTCTTTCTCCGCTCCGGAGCTAGGGGAATATATAAGTGCGGATCCGGGGACTCTCTCCGAAGGCCAACTTCTTTCGTTAGACAATCAGTTATGTACGATTCAACGGCCATTCATGGAGCCGAGGTAAGCGCTGAAATCCCTTTCTGCCTTCTTTTCTTGTTCCCCCCCGTAACCCAAGGGGTAAATTCGAGGAAGGCATGCCACACTAGGAACAGTTTGTAGATAAGAAGTATTGTCAACTAGAGGGAAAGCTCTATCAACTCCTTATCCCACTCATTACACTCTTGACCTGGAAAATCCCCCTTGGAATACCTTATAGAGCTGGGCAGGCAATCGGTTTGATTATCAGCTGCTCTCCGCCCATCAGCGAATGCGAGCCCTGCGAGCTGCGAGTGGAGAGAACGAGCGCTTGCTCGACGTATCCTTTGTTTCCGACTTCGTAGCTCAGTCAGACTTAAATTCCATTAAAGACATATCTAAAAAGAGAATCTAAAGTCTTGTTTGAGAATCCCTTGCAGCTTTCGAGCCGCTTTGGCTTTTCTTCTTTCGAGCCTTTCCTGCCCTTACCTTCCTTTTAGCCTGGAACTGATGAATTCACTCTTTAACGAGAGGCGGAACCCATAACCTATTTATACGATCGGATAAGAAAGAAGATCCTCCAAGGACTGAGGAACGCAAAATGAAGGATAGGAAAGAGAGCACCGGGAACGGAAAGGAAAATAAAAGGGGCCGTCGTTGGTGCGTAAGAGAGCTTTCCTCTCATCCAGCTTACCATACAAAGAACTACCATAATTTCGAAGCTGACCTTTTCTATCGAAATTACCTACCTTGCTTGCTTTCCTTCAAATGCAACACTTCGAAAAGGAATGTGACCGACTTCGTAGTTCAGTCAGAGGTAAGCTAGTCCAGTCATCAAGCAAGTCTAAGCTAGTCTAAGCAATTCTGCCTTCACTTGCTCCCTCGGGCTTTGCTTTCCGCTTCGTCTTTTTTTCATAGCTCAAAAAGAAAGAAAGCGAGGATCACAGTCTCTGTCCACTCTAAGGAAGCCCCGTCTCAGGCGAAGGTTGCTCCGTATTCTCTTCTTTCATAGAGCCTCTCTCCGTGGAGGAATGAATTAAGGTAACTAAGCGCAAGGAATGAATGAGCTCATCTCGTTAAGAATGAGGAGCGAATGATCAAATCAAGTTCCAATCTCAGTCTAAGTTACCCAAGATCCAGTAAATATAGGAGGAATTTCTAAGATAGGTACGTTGTCAGCGAGGGTAATATGGAATATTATATTACTTTAAATAGGCGATCAATTCCATGTGAAATGAAAGGGGCAAGCCCCGGCTCAGTCGTCGAAGGGATAATGTAATTATGTTCTTTTTTCCCCTGTTCTAGGCGCAATTCGTGGGCAAAGGCAAAGGCGTAGAGCTCAACAAAGACAGTCTCGGCTCAAAAGAAAGTAAGAGCCAAAAAAGAATATTGAATATGAGTAGGAAGAAGTGGTGAAAGGCATCATCCGCAGGCAAGGCAGAGGCGAGCACGAGGAGATGTAGATCGGAATAAGTAATCCACCATCGTAATCGTACCGTACAGTTTCGGAAAGGAATAGGCTTTCTACTAGCTATATTGATAGAAGAGGTAGTGAATCTTACCTGTAGTTAGGCGAGAAAGCAATATACACGACCAACTCTCATCTGGAGCAACCTTCTCTCCCGCTTGATAGCAGTCTGTCGGTCTCAGTCCGGTAGACCGTATTGTTGTTCTTCGGTGCAAGTTCCTCGTCTCTTTGGTTAGTCCCGCGAAGTAGAGAAGTAGGGAGCGGGTCAGATGGGTAAAGCATGGGCAGCTCAGCTCGCTTTGTTCATCTTTTAGGGGTTTCCCCTTCACTCTCAGTCAAAGTTGTTTCGGTCGGTGAGCCTATGTCCTTTATTAAGGGAAGTTTACTTGTCCAATCTAAGCTAAGGCCCGTGAGCCTAATCAGTCAAGTCAACCATACCTAAGGATCGGTGAAAATGGAGATGGAAAGAACCTCAACAGGGTTAACTTCGAGTTAAGATTTAGCCGTTGCAGGAACTGTTCTAGTGGTTCAAGCAGGGTCCGAAGAAGAATCTGAGAAAAGTGAGTCAAGTTCAACATAGTACGTAAGTCGCCCACCTATATCCGTCCCAATGCTTTATCTTTATGGTAGTCAAGGAGCAGCCAAGGGAAGGTACTCGAGGTAGAAATCTGAAGACGAAGAAAGGGGTAGGGAAGCCAAGTCTTTTCTTTATTTCCGCTTCAGTGTGCCGTTCAGTGCCGTAGGTTAATGAAATGCGAAAAGGAAAGGGAATCCAAGGCGCCCAGTCTCCTCCGTAGGGAAGTCGCTTTCTCGCAGGAGCTAAGAAGTCTAAAAAAGTAGGTAGTTCACCCGTTCAAGTAACAACTTCATATCTATCCGTTCCCGAACTCAAGTCCATAGCTCAGGGAAGCGGAGCAACCTTAAAACCAGCAGCAAAGGCAGATGTAGGCAGGCGTTCAGGAGGTCCGTAGCTCAGTAAAGGGATTATTAAATACTTCAAATTGCTTATCAGAATCCAACATCCACTTCCACTAATCTGTATGAATCAAGGGATCAATCAAAATAGTAATCCACGGAGAAAGAGAAAATCAATACAATAAGTAAGTTGCGCACTTAAGGAGAGATCGATAGACCAACCCACAAAATAGTTCTTTGTTCATGATTCCATCCTGATCTATGTTCCCTTGGAAGCAAATCCATTACTCTCGCTTAGGGTGGTCACGGGCAATAAAAATAGAGTCAGTCAGGGCATCATCCTTATGCTTGGTCGATAGTCTTTCTAATCTTTAGAATCCCTACGGAGTTGGGTTAGGGCAAAGGTTTGAATTGGGCTAGGCTAGAGAAAGGCACGGGTTAAGATAGGGTTCTGGATAAACGAATAATATAATATATACTAGGCAGTGAGAAGAAAGCAAAGTAAATGCATTCCCGACCCCCTTAAAAGAGGGGCGCTATCGAGTACGGTTTTGTTTTCCATCGATTAGAGATGGGCTGTCTAGCTCAAAGGAGATAGGCTCGAGCGGAGATCTTTCTTTAAATTATAGAATAGTCCAGGTAGGGCTTCATCTCTCAACAATTACAAGTGAAGGAGAGAAACGGTGTAAATACGAGATAACTCTAGCTGTAGGGGCGGGCAACTATGAAGAGTTTGTTTGAAAACCCCTGCCGTGCCGTGAAGGTGTACTATCCTATTGGTCAAATCAATGCGTTTTCGAAGCATCAGCCTTTTAACGAAATTCGAATAGAGAATTCCGATTATCGCTTGGGCGGAAGGATCATCACATCCAATAACTAATACCTTTCGTTGCCTGACAGTGAAGGTCTGTTCTGTTGTTGAAGCGTTAGGGAACGTCGAAGCTCGAGGCAAGTTGTGCCATGGAGTTAGCCGAAATCTTTCCTTGCTCGTCTTTTCGCTTGGTTTGCCTACTTCAATAAGTTACCAGAAGGGCTTCTCCCAACTCAACGTTAGCAAGGAAGTTCCAATTTACTTAGTAATGACGTCTGGAGGAATTTATTTGAGCTTTAAGCTAGCTCAACGGGCTGACTGACCCTCTTTATAAAGCGGAGTTAGAGTAATCATCCTATGAAGCATCAAAAGAAGTCAAAGGCAGAAGAATAAACATAGACTGAATACGCTGAAATAGACGCATAAGCGTAAGAGGAGAAGTAGGACTGTCTTTCCAGATCCACGAGATGAGATATGCCTTGCCTGCAGGCGAGATTGAAATCTTAATGTAGTAACCAAACACAAGTAAGTAGTTCGTCAGCCATTAATAATAAATACGTCATTCTATGTTAATGTTTAGAATTGCCTGATCGCCCGATCGTGATGAACCTTTGGGCATTGGTTAATGGGCATCGGGTAATCCTAATAACAGCATAGCCATGCCATAATAGAATCGCTGAAAGCCTGAAATAGTTTTTCAAAGGGATGCCCTTGATTCACTCACAATTCTTGGAAGAAGTGGCCCAGCCCCAAAATCCCATTTCATTGAAAAAGCCCTATCGGTCAAATGAATCAGACAGTGACTTGGAGTCCAGTCTCGAGAGATAGCACCATTGAGTCGTCAAGCCAGCTTCTCCCAATTCTTTATGGGTCTGACATGATGAGCATGGTAGATGGCACAACATCTGCCCCCAGTGAAACCGTAATGGTTGATTCAAAAACTGTCCCCAATCCAGCCTATCTTGAATGGAAGAAGAAGGATCAGATCCTTCTCAGTTGGTTACATACCACAATGAGACCTACTGTCTTTGCCCAAGTTATTGGATACAAGACAGCTCGTTCCACTTGGGAGGCTCTTGACAGGGCTTATACCTCCCAGACCAATGCTCGATATTACCAGATAAAGCATTACCTTTTTAATATTCGCAAAGGTTCATATTCCATTACGGAATATATGGATCGTATCCGCAGGCTCACAGATGAACTATCTCTTATTCAACAACCAATGAGTGATCGATAAATTATTGGTTGTGTTCTTGCAGTTTTATTAGATAAGCTTGATCTTGATTATGATGTGGTTGTTAATACAGTACACACCATGTCCACCACACCCTCTTTTGAAGAAATCTAAAGTATGCTTCTCAATCGTGAAAAACGATTAGAAGTATATCACCATACCTCTCAAGATCGGTCCACTACTGCTCTTCTTGCTTCCAACAATCGTGATGCTAATCGTGGTTATAATAACCGCGGCACGAATCGGGGTCGCAACACTAATCGCACAACTTTTAACAGAAAAAATCACTCTCATGGGACATCTCATGACCGATCTACTCTGATTTGTCAGATGATCTACGACCACCCTGACTCAAAAGTCAAGGCGAATGGGGTTCCTGACCAATGAGCAGCGAGCAAAGAATCCGGGGAAATCAAAATCCCGGGAAGCACGCATATACCTAATTTATATTTAAGCATCAATCTCAACGTCAAATTAAGAAAATAGATATTAGATTTCGAGATGCCTCTGGGACCGGATTTGATTCAGGAGTCCTCAATTCAGAAAAGGTCAGGCTAGTAGCTAAAGGCTTTACTCAAACATATGGGATAGATTACGAGGAAGCCTTTGCCCCGGTAGCCAAGATGAAGTCTGTTCGTCTCCTGCTCTCTATTGCTGCGAATAGAGATTGGCCTCTGTTCCAATTATATGTTCAAAATGCCTTCCTGAACGGGGACCTACAGGAAGAAGTTTACATGAGTCCTCCACCCGGTTGTGTAAGGGGGAGGAGAACAAGAGAGGTCAACTGGAGTGGAAGCCAAACGACGGGGCCGAAAATCTGTGATCGATCCGAAGAACCACTGCCAGATACGATTCTGCTTCCCCGCTTATGATATGACAGGCTACCAAAAAATGAGATTATTGCCCGGCTTTCTTTCAGCTTAAGAAGGCTGCGGTGAGAATGAGGATCACTTCGGAACTCTAGGAGAATGGGCGTTTTAGGGCGGGATCTAAAAGCTCTCCAACGTGTTTCGGAGCCTTCGGCCGTGAGAGGAGAGGGTCTTTTGGCTTCCTCAGGGCCGTGTGAAGCTTAGCTTGCTTTAGCAGCCACGTGATGATTCAAGTTCGTGGTAGGCGTAGGAGCTGGGCCAAGCGGTAGCGAAGCTCAGGTGGTGATGCAAGTGCGCGGTGAGCGTAGTAGCCCCCTCGGGCATGCTCCTTGTACAACCAAGCGAAGAGCTAGTGAGGGCCGGAATGGAATATCGTATGTAGTGTAGAAGCGGGTTTCGTCTCATTTTCCGGAAAGCCAGTCATACTATTCCACTTTAGCTAAGCTAATGATGAAACAGGATCTGGATTTGTCTGCAGATGATGATGATGTCCACTCCTGGCTCGATGCGCTTAACGAAAGGGAACTCTCTAGATTAAGAAAGAATTTCCTTCGTAATTAAGCAGCATCCTTTAAGTGAGTAGGAGTGAGAACCTGGTATTCTGCGATCGGAGATAATCTAGGAGTTTTTAGAGTGACATCCAATTCTCCAACAATTATCGTAGAGTGATGTTCGAAATCGCTCTTGTGGACTGTCAGGTTTTGGGCATCGTACGAACCCTCTGCATGAAAGGCAATCGCGTCCCGGCGAAATCTGACCCGATTCTTGCCACTAGCCATCTGACGTTCGACCTAACCGGTGGCGTACTTAGAGGGGAGATACCGTGCGCCGGTGTGGACCCTTCTTGCCTATTGGCATCTCTGGCTGCCGGTCTGCTTCACATGGCCTCGTTTGAGTGCTTGCCCAAAAGGAGAGATTGGGTTAGTGTTAAGTTAATAGTGCCTATCGGCTTGGAAAGGAAAGAAAGAATATGGAGAGAATGATGATCCTTTAACTGACTCCGGACCAACCAGTTCTTCCTGCTGGTCAATCATCATAAGGCGGGACATGTAGGTCTTGCCCGATTACCAACAAGACCTTATACTATACCATAGTAGGGGGCTAAGCCCCGGCCCCTACTCCGAAAGCGAAGCAAAGCGAAAAAAGGAGAACCGAAAGACCAGATGCTCAATCGGCGCACCAAGCGTTTTCTTTCCCTGAATTAACAAAACAAATAGGGCGGGCGGGTTATGTCCGCTCCCTTGCCTCCACCAGCAATGCCAGGCCTGTTTCCTGGGGAGCATGGTTCCTATCGGTTACCTTTGTTCTATTGAACTCGGAGGGCGGGGCCTTGGCCCTCCGGGATGACAGGCTCAACGGATTCTTCTTTGATTTTATGTGCCCTTCCCTTTTTTACAACTTCTTTGTCGCTTTGGCTACTCAAGCGGTCAGCATGGGAGCACTATCTCCTGCCTTCGGTTTGCCTCCTGCTTCAATCTCGTAGCACGCTGCCTTCCTCCATCTCTTCATGGCGTCTTCGTGGGATGCATTTACGCCAGAGCGAGGACCAGAGAGACTTTTATCCGGATACCTCGTAGCGTTTCCCCTTTCTACCATCCATTCGCCAAGGAGCTTCCCGTGGTCCGTCAGCTCTTGAACCCTATGAACCTCCGGTTTCCTCATTGCATCTTTCTACACAGCAACGGTTCTTCGGATAAAGAACTCTTTCCTTCCTTTCGGAGATTCCATTCCCTTCCAACGAAAGGGATTCTCCTTTCTTTATACGGTCCATTTTTGCATCCGTCATAGATTCCGGTTGGCCTTTCAATGCATTCCAGTTTGGACCCAGCCAAAAAACGTGAGCTGATGAATAAGTCCCGCGCGTCTCACGCGCCTTACTGATCGGGGCTTTTCATCCTCCGCTTCTTTCCGAGAGCGATAATAACCGGCTTTTTGGCCGTAGATTGCGGGATAGACTACTCTAGTTAGCTGGGGGGGGAGTTAGGAGGAGTTCTTTCTCCGAGATGAGTTCTGCAGTTCTGTCTCTCCGATGGGCAGGTGCAGCTAGGGATGGCCAGCTTCTCGGATCAACAACTGGCTCCTCTCCCGGTGGTCGAGTGGCTTTCCGCTCCTCTTCTACCATTGGTTTCGCTTTTTCCCCCTGCCCCTGCATGGCATTATCATGACTCACCTGCCTCAATATCGATTGAAAGCATGCGCTGGAGATGGGAGTGAATCGAAATCGGGGGGAGAAAAGCTTCTTCCCGACATCAGCATGATGAACTAGCTTCTCCCCGGATAAGGCCAGCTTTCTCTCTCGAATCAGTGCATCAGCTATAGATGCTGCCCCGGCTACAAGAACTTCTCCAGAGATCGAACGACGAATGGAACAACCTCACTCAATAACACATATCCCTGCCCTACCTCTAGTGCTTCCCCCACTTCCTCGGTGCCATGACAAGATGATTCTTTCATGGGTGGGCGTGTAATAAGAGATTGCAGAGGTCCCCTTTTAGGGGGGTACTCGAACACCGGGAGAGGGATTGAACCCCCGGGCTGGGAGCCGTGCCAACCAAAGGCTAGTTCCTCCATGCAGTCTGGACTGCCCCTCCCCGTCAGAGGAGTATTGTCCATTTCCCCCCGAAGATATGGATCGGTCAACCGCAGCAGGGGAAAGAGAAGCAGATGGGATATGGGCATATCGCAATCATTCCTCTATCATCTTTATATCCCTTCTGGTCCACCCGATATCCATTCCTTATGTCTCGGCTGGCCAGTACCAATATTTGCTTGATTTGCCATACTTCCCTCCCCCTAATCCTATGGGGCGAGTACCACTGGTTGTCTTATGCCTCCGGTGATGAAATCATCAATGCTCCTGGTTGGACAGGGGTAGCTGGTGACTGATCAATTGACAGAGGCATAGCCTTTCAATGAAGTGCTGCTTCCGATGCCTGCCTTAGCCCAGCTGGAGTCTTCCGTTCATCAATTGCCTATTAGGCAGAGGAGTGCCTATTAAGGGCAGGAGCAGTCGATCCACGGCATCGCCGGGGGGGGGGATTTTCTGACGTGAGGAGTGAAGAAAGAGATTGTTTCTTGCGCCACCCCTTCCTCCCCCTATTGATAGTAGGACTCTGGTTCCGTCATCCCTAAATTCTTCCCTGATAGCATTGTGGTTCCTGCGATTTATGGTAGTAGCGTGGAAAAATTGGGTGTTGCGGTCGCCCTCCTGAAACCAAATAGCTCGAGACTTCTGCCTCAAAGAAATTTCCTCCTGCCCAACCTAAGGGGGGTGTTATGGTACTCGTTTAGCATCACCCTTTCCTCCATGGCGAGATCCGGAGACCTCCCTCTCTCATTGAGATTGCTTGCACCTAAGCAATACGACCTTCCTGGGCGGCTTTCCTGTTTCGGATATCGCCGAAGATCTCTTTGTTCCAGACTCTAAGAGCCTGCTTCAACAGCTTTAGCTTCTTGGAAATCCTGAACAGGGGGGTACCGTCGGATTCTACAATTCCAGACCTCCCGGATCTTTGGTTCGACGATCTGGATGCTCCAACCAGCCTTTTCAAATCTGAAGGCCTCAAAGATTCGTTTGATTCCAGGACAAGAGGGTTGTGGTCCGAGGCAATGCATGGCAATCTCCGGACACAAGCATCTGGGAACATACCTCGCCAGTCAGCGTTGGCCAAGAATCTTTCGATTCTGGTCTGAACAAGGCCCAACCTGCGGTTACTCCAGGTTAAACCCCCTCCCACCATTCCTAGGTCGATAAGGCAGCATCGCTCAACCGCTTCTCTGAATTCTTTCCTACTGTATCCGTTGCTGTCCCTCCTCTTTTTTCTTCGGCAAAGAGAGTGGCATTGAAGGAAGTCGCCAGTCACGAGCCAGGAGAGATCGACGATCCTCCGCTGTTTCCGCCAAGGCAGACCAAAGGCTTTTTCTAGTCTGGTAGTTTGGACTCCCGTAAACTCCAGTCGACGATCCAGAGAGGGGCCCCTGGGTGTCAGCTACTGAAGCAGTGACCATCTGAGGATCAGAATAAAGAATGTCCAATTTCATTCTAGCTTCAACCCATAAAAGCCATAAGCCACCGGCCCTCCCATGCGCCGGGACACAAAAACACTTTTGGGTGGATTCGAACTTCTTCAGAATTTTGGCGTTTGCTTATTGGGATGTAAGGCTTTCCTGGATAACCATAAATTAAGGGTTATGGGCCCTGATCAATTCTTTCAGATTCAGATGAGGCTGAGGGTCATCTAGACCCCTCACATTCCATGAAAGAATCTTCATGACAGGGGAGACTGGGGCTTGGAGGGCGCAATGGCTTGGCCCTGCTCTCCTTCATTCTCGATTTGACGGTTTAGGTAGGAATTGGAAATTCTAGTTAAGTAGTGCCCGATCCAACGAAGAGTAACCTAGAACAAATAGAAGTAACAAGTCAACACGGGGCGATTGTTCAACTCAATCGAACCCCTGCCTTCCGACTCAAGTAGAGTGCATTGATTCAAGGGGCTTCTTTGCCCATATGGCCAATTCCAGTGTCGGAAGTCAGGGATAAGTCCCCAATCCTAACAAGCGAGGAAAGCAAGTCGACGCTAGTCCCCCTTCCTGGTCAAAGGCAGTCTCGTTGAGTTGATCATAGAATTGTGGGCAAGTAGCTCGAGTAGTCGTCCATTCCAGTCCGTTCTCGTTCCTCTCCCGGTGGTCGAGTGACTTCGTTCCTAGGCCGGTTTTGAGTTTGAACAAGCGTCGACGTGAAGTCTACGGAACGTCGACTTCACAGCGAGAACTCGTCTCGTAAAGTAAATGCCAAATTCGAAGTTCCTATCCAAATCAAATGACTTCTAAGGAATGCGCTCGACTCCAATCAGGCAGAGGGGAACGAGAGAAGGGTATTGCCATCCCCTACCATAAATAGAGAAATGTCCGAGATAACAAGGCGGGATTGAACTCGTACGGCGCCCTCCCTTTTCCAGTGAGTCGACTCCATAGAGAGATGGATAGATAGCCATACCTTTGAAGTGCAGCCTCTCAATCCTGATCATTCCCTCGCCCGTTTGTTTCCCCGACTCTCGTTCCCGAGGGGATAGAGCTCGAAGAATGGGCTATTCATTAGAATATGGATGGTGGGACTATTTATGTATTTATTTTCAATTCATTCGGACTTCGACTTCGCCCATTCTTTCCTCTGACTCTCCTGAGAAAGAAGTGGTGAGGGCAGGGGTAGGTGGCAAAGAGGAGTAGGGTATAGGCGGACAATGCATCGGATTAGCTTTCATACTTCGATTCGACGTGAGATACGATCAATCCATCATTCCATAAGAGTCTCAATCCCCGCTTATAAACGGGAGTCAGAAGCCAGTGGGTGAGAGTGAGGGGCTGAGACAGACACCATTTCCCGAGGCAAGCGAACGGGAAAAGGTTCTCACCAGCCGGACTTCCTTGCTTCTCAGTGAAGCCCCGTTGATCGATTCCTCGAGACGGGAAGCTGTCGGCATAAAAGCATTGGGTTTCCTTCCAACCCATTGATTCATACCTCGGGACGGGATTCACCGACCATCCACCCGGATCAGAAAAGATGGAAGTGGGGATCCGATCATTTCAATATCTGCTGTTGAGGACTCGATTCCAGGCATGAAAGCCTCAAATCTTTCCTTCTCGCCGACAATCCCCGATCTAATTCTCAGTTGTGGCGGGGAGGCAGTCACCATCTGGGCATTCAATACCGACCAGCGGACGGATAGTTGTTAGTTGCATAAAAGCATTTTTCCTCCTTGGCCAACCGACATCAACACGGTTACCGGATTCTTCGGACTTCGAACTAGCCTTAGGTTGAATCCCTACTCGCCCATGTCGGGATTCAAGGACAGTTTCAAGCAGCAAGCAGCGACGCTACTAAGGACTAAGGGCCTTATCGTATTATATGAGGGGGCCGAGTCAAAGCTGAAAAGCCCCGATCTAGTGACGGCGCCGTCACTACTATAGATAAAGACTAGGACCCAGCTTCAAAACGTATGAGCGCGTTTTACTAATAGGCTTTTCAGCCGTTGCTTGCTTGCTGCATTTCTGCTCAGAGGCTTTTTCAATCGACAGACAAGCTGGCATTCTGATGAGATAGGAAGCCCAGGAGGAGGATCCATATATCTTTCCTCTTCAAGATCACCATGAAATGAAGGAACGCATTCGTCGACATCCAGCTGATACATAGGCCATTTTCTAGCGGCAGCAACTGCCTTAAGGGTTCGAACTGAACTTTGCTACTGGTGCTGACGGTTTCCTCATAATAAAGCTCATACTCTTTAGTGTATCCCTTAGCCACCAACCTGGCTTTGTATCTATCAATGGACCCTGTTGACTTTGTAAACCCTCCTTTGCTTCCCTTCAGGAAGAGGAACGAAGGTACTCGCCCTAAACGAATGAATTGACGGAGAGGAACTAGCTCCTTTGATTTTTGATGAGAGCTTTGAGTTCTTCCTGCATGGCTTCTTTCCAACATGACTGAGATGCAGCTTCAGAATCAGATTTAGGCTCAACAATGGAATGAAGACAGAAAGGCACAAACAATGGGAAGAGGAAAATCTTCATATGTGAGACGATCAGGAGGACGAGAGAGACGAGAGGAGCGACGTACCTAAACAGAAACAGGAGTAGGAGTAGAACCCGTGACCAAAGGAGCAGCTGATGACGAAGGCAAGAGAGTTTGGTGAGCTGAATCTGCCCGGGGTTGCGCCTCTGATAAGTCAAAACAGGCTGCCAAATAAAAAAGAGTGGGGGAAGGGACGGATTTGAGACTGTTTCCTGCTGCGAGCGGTGTACGTCACGGCATTTCGGAGGGATGGCCTTGACCGCAGCTGACGTTTATATTATAGACTATGCGATACTATGGGACGAGCCGGAGTGAGGGAGTCATTTAAGACCGTTTTCCGTTATGAATTCAGGAATGAAATGCCTTAATGCACTAGCCCTAGTTAAGGGTTTCCCCCCATTCCCATCGTGAACTTCGTTCACTCTTTTCAGGTGACTCAAGATTCTCTATATCTCAATAAAGAATCTTTTGAGAGTCTCTTTCCGGTTCACTACGTGAACTGCTCACCGAAAGAATCTCAATAGAAACTCTAGCCTGCTGCGATACTGGAACGAGCCTGAGGGCAGGGAGTTTTCCACTAATGGACTATAACGAGCTGAGGGATAACAAACCCTATGCAGCAGTGCACTATAAAACAAAAATAAGCAAGGTGTGCCTACTCATCCGTCCTTTAGTTATTTCCCTAAAACAAGGGAATACCCTATGGAATGATTTCCCTATGTTGCCCTGAAGTCTTATCCCTTCTGATTTTATTATTAGAGCATTCAATTAGTATGAGAAGGCTTTACACTGCGCGGTGCCACCTCTCACCGTGTTCAAAAACCTTGTACGAGAACTTGTATAGAGAAGGATTTCCCGCGGCCGAGTTGTCAATTCGACCTGGGCCAGTAAACCCGTCTCCCCCCGCACCTCCCGACGATCCAGCCTAAAAGACTATCGACCTATTGTCCCATATTAGGGGACAGTAGTCAACCGTTAGAAGGTCACAATATAAAAATGTGTGGCTGACCTCTGTCGAGTTGTCAATTCGACAAAGGACCGCGAAATTCACAACCACCAACACCTTCCAAAATCCAGCCCCTAAAGGCTACTAGACTACCATCCTGTATTAAAGAATGATAATATAGCCCCTGAGTAATCACGATATACATACCGGATTACCTGAGAGATTCTGAAGCTGCACTCTTGGATTTAAAGCTACCGCGTGATACTAATAGACATGAATAGAGTACATTTGACCCACTTATGAATCAAATGCCATCTAACACTCATACTTTCACCGTGAAAAGTGAGAATTCACTCACCTCTACCTCTCTATCAGTCCCTTAAAAGCAGGGATTGAGGGGGGAGCCGGCTCAACCCCAAACTTAAAGAGAGAGAGGAAACGCGGTCAAGCATTCCTCGATACCTCACAGTTGCTCCCACTTACGAGAGCCCCAATGGGGCAGAGACCCGAAGTTTTCAAACTAGTTTCACCAGACTTGACCAGTACACTTTCTTTCTTCATAGCGTACCTATCCCGCCAGGCGAGCCAGCTTGAAAGTCCATTTTGACATCCTAACGCGAAAATTCACACTCAAAGGATTCCTCGGGCTCCTTCCCTCACATACTAGAGCGTTCTCTTGGAAATACCCTACCATGTAAGAAATGGCATAGGCCCTAAACCGGCAGCCGGGAAAAACCCGCTCCGCAGCCATTCAAACTATTAAATAATGTGAATAAAGGTACAGGAGAAAACAGCCTTAAAGTAGACCAGTCACAAAACAAAGCGCCGAAGGACGCTTTACCGAAGACGATGAGTGCCAACCCCCCAGTTTAGACTTAAGGCTGATCTTACCGACGGTGGGATCAAAGAAGCAAATCTAGATAACCGTCAATAAATTAACAGCTACCTATCTGCAACACACTTTGACACCGTTCTCATTTTCCTTCTTCCACCATACCAACCCTTATTCAGGTGGTGCTCTTCAGGATTGAGTGGGTTGCGGACCCACTCCTTCCTCGGAACACCATTGGGAGTCAATTCCTTTTCAATCTACCATACGGAAGAGACTTCCATGTTGGTATCCACTCATCCCTCACTAGACGGGAATCGTGGCGAGCCAGGGGGCGATAGTATTTGTAAGGTCGAGGTAAGACATTCTTGACCACCGACACTACAAACACTATACGGTCGTCACCGTTACGTTTTAATTAGACGTCAACGGTAAAGACGATCCGCCTTCTCATTCCCCACGCACATGCTCTCCGATGAAGCGCAGGGGATGGGAAAGGTACCCAAACCTGGTGAGTGAAATTGAGAGAAGGAAGAACTAGGGAGAACCCCGACTTCCTCAATCAAATTCACAACCTTTTTGGCTAATAGGTGCTCCACTGATCGCAAGATCTCTGGTGCAACCACAAAAAGACAACCAGAGTAGCCCATTAAAGGCCAACTCTGGAATGTCCGAGAACGTTTAAAAGTTCTCCGCCACGGAGGACACCCCCAAGAGGGAGTGACACCCGCCTTTCCTAGTTGAAGAGTCTTATGACCCCCGAGGGATGGCGCGTCGGGTTATCAATCCAAGTGATCCTTACAACCAACTGCAGTCCCTGATAAGGCTGCAGTGATGGTAGGAACCCGAGGTCAAGTAAAGAGTCAGATACACCTTGGAGTTATCCGCAGTGCCCCGGCTCTCGCCTCTTTGGACACACCAGAGAGGTAGTCTAGGGCGACATTAATATGACACAATATCCAAATTTCCATAGAAGCCTATAACAATAAAAAGTTTGGTTAAAGTTACGGACTTCCAGGATGTCTCAATAATGGGACCCCTAAAATAATCTTGGGGCCGCACACAACCCTTAAAGCTACCGTATAACGGTCAGGTTGACCCTCATACCACATACAACCTCTCTCACCGGCAAGATCGGTGATGTAGTAGAAGACTAAGAGTCTCAAGACTCACTTCCAAAGTGGGTAAGTATATTCTATCTTTTATTAAATACTTACCAACTCGAAGGCCAGCCCGAGTGTCCACATTGGACATTCATAGGAGCACGAGCCGGGCGGGAGTCAGATTAACTACTCCCTCGTACGCAAAGAACCTCTTAGGGAAACCCTACTATCAGTGATTTCTCACATACATAGCATAGGCCTGAAGGTGGCAGCCGGGATAAACATAAACCCGCTCCGCACCATTCAAACTATTAAATAATGTGAATAAGGGCTAAGAGAGACACTAACTGAGAGGAGTCCAGTGACAAACAGACCGCTGCCGGTCGTTTTAGACTGGTGGCAACACTAGAAGGTATTAACCTCAGTGTTATCTGGACGTCACACCCAATAATGCCCTCTCTAACCATTCCGATATTCCCAACATGAAGTGGAGTTCTAAGACACACGGACTGCATAACACAGCCCGACGCATCACTTGAACCACCCACGTCACGCCTGAAAAGGCGATGTACTGTGGATCAACCGCATCGCGGATACGTCAACCCACAACACACCGGAGGAAATCGACGGCCTTCTGGAGTGAACAAACTAATTCACACCATAGAGTCAAGAATCTCCTGTCGGAATCCACTTCATCCTTACAAAGGAGACATGGCAGTCCAGAAGGTCACCCTCTGAACCGGGTCAGTGTATTCAGTATTCCTTATTATACTGTTCCACAACCCTTCTGGCAAATAGGTATCTACTGATCGTAAGATCACTAGAACACCCAAACCGTTTCACTCGTGCAATTTATATCATACGGGAAGCACTTCGTGTAACTAACTCTCCTTAAACTCACTGTGACGTTACTATAAGAAAAGAAAGAAAAACGAAAGAAAATTTCAATAGATAACAATAACAAAAGTAAAAAAAAAAAACGACTACTGGGCGGGACCTTCATTCGCCCCAACGGAGGTTTCTCTTCCTTTGATCCGAAAAGTGAGGCCGGAAAGGCGCTGGTTAGACAGAGTGAGAGAAAGAAGCTGAAACCGGAATCTGAGATTATCCGACAGGTTGACCCGAAAGGAAGTGGCTCGGTTGATTAGCTGCGCCGGCCGAGAGTGCGCCAAATGCACAATACCCTTAAATGGGAACAAATATATGCCTGACCCAAATCTCAGGTCTCCTTCTGGCCAGGGCCCAATCACCTGAGAAAGGCATAGAGCTTGCGGGCTGAACTCCCAACCACAACAAAAAAAATACATTACAGTTGGTCAAGTTCAGGTGGGATACACGCAAGTCCCCAACATCCTGGATTCCCCCCATCAAGGGTGTTCCCTAAACCGGAATAATATTCGTCTATGAGAGTTTTGCTATATGCTTAACACATGCTTCTTTTCTTGTTAAGTTTGTGATTTATATTTCTTTCTTTTTGTGTCTGGATTTTCTTTCCCTGCGATAAGGGTAGGAGATGCAAGGGCCGATCGTCTGGTCAAGCTGTACCTGTAGTAGTTCACGTTGTCGAAGCTTATCGCGCTGGCGAAGCCGAAGCCGTAATCTACTTTCTATTTCTAGTCTAGTACAGTACTGCCTCATGACAATGATCTGATAATGTCGGTCTGAGATAAAAGAGAGATTTATGACACTTAACTTACTCGACGTTATAGCTTTGCATTTTCCGTTCTTGATGTTGGGGCTTATTTTCTGAATTCTCATATTTTTGCTTTTTGTGCCTCTACGCTTCGCAATTTCTGCTCTTGATGTTGGTTGCTATACCTCACTTAAATGGATTTGAATCTTATGTATTTCTTTTTTCTCGTCCGGTATGTTGGAGGCGGACTAGGGCCTGATAAACACCGCTAGTCCTATGCCTCCAACAACTAACTCCAAACCTTAAGGAAAACGGATCCAAGATTGGGTCAGAGCCATATGCACTGTTTGAAGGGAGGACCACCTTCTTGCGGGAGACATGGTCCGACGGTCCCTATCTTCAATCTATGATTGTGCGTATTTCATGATTCCAACTGACGAAGTTCGGCATCGGACGTGTACAAGACAAGACAATAGGCTCTCCCATCCCCACAATGGGCTCTATCAAGTTGCCGCCAGAAAAAGGAAATCTACTAGATGGAGCACCCACCCAACCAAGAACCAACCAGTGAGTGCATGATAGAAAAGGGCGTGGGCCGCGTATGACAGAATAGAGGTAGCATAAAAAACAAAAAGGAACTCTAAGCCATGCCAGCCTCCCGTGAGGTGAGAGATTAGTGAGAGGTGAGGGATTAGAGCTGTTCCTATTCCCAGCCAGTCAGAGGATAACCAACCAAACCAATGAGAGGAGTCTGTTCAGGTATTGAGATAGTCCTCCTTCCAAACAGTATAGGCTTGACGTCGACTATCTGTATGAAGTATACTCCCTTTATGAAGAAATAGACTCCTTCATCTTTGAAGTGAATGGAGAGAGCAGTGAATTCCAAGCAAGAGGGAAGCAGGGCAGGCAGCAGTCCCACAGGCAAGGGAAAGAGTCCCAGTCTTCTCGCTTAATGGATAGAGACAACTCCGCAAGCCAGTCCCTCATCCCGTAGTATTGAATTGATTGTTCGAGTGGATCGTAGGACTGTGTCTTGCTAAGCAAGTCGACGCTAGTCCCCCTTCCTGGTCAAAGGCAGTCTCGTTGAGTTGATCATAGAATTGTGGGCAAGTAGCTCGAGTAGTCGTCCATTCCAGTCCGTTTGAGTTAGTTCCTTGTCGTCAGTTCGATTGATGAGTTTCGAGGGGAATCGTAGATGATGGACTCTAGAACCAGCCGGTACACTTGATTAGTGAGCTTAGCTTATAGAGGAAGCACTAGATGTGGTGCGTGTTTCGACATGCTTCTTCGGATTGTGCTTCTGTTAAGCTCACTCCCCGTCCTTAAACAAACATGAAACCAGATTGGCAACGGGCCATCGGGTTTCAAGTACTGGGGGCTGTCAAGTTACGCCTTCTCCACTGGACTCCACAGGGCGGCCAGTACAGAAAGACGCCTGGATGGACAGGGTTTTGGATATGACAGGTAGTCGCTCGCATAAACGAATGGGACTCCCTAAATCCGAATCTGATGGGGAATCGGCAGAAAGAGATGGGTCGGATACAGGAATGCCATCTGATCCACCCAAAACTCCTATAGTTTGTCGAGGCAGGGCTTCGATCGAACAGTCTCGTAAATCAGTATTCCGGATGGATGGCCAACTCCTCGAACTGCTGGGTGCGGCATATTCATGGACTGGCAAAGCGAACTATCTATTTGATCAGGAGAACCTAGAGAGCTCTCTATCTTTCCCCCCAAACCCCCCCCCGTGCGCGGATGACTTGTAAATGTTGAGGCATAGGATAGGCTCCGCAGTTGGCTCGGACTGGCTAAGCAATTGGGCGGGCGGTTACCTATATCGTAGTAGGTAGGGAGGAATGCACTGCTGCTAGACGATTGACCAATAGCTCATGGCGGGAGTTCATGCAAGGCTATGGAGGAGGGAAGGGAGAATCCTTTGTTCGAGCAGCCCCGACGTTCATTGATTTGATTGGGAATGGTCTACATCCCTTATACCTGCCACTGCTGAGACTTTCGTAGGGGCACGGGAGCGAAGCAAGCATTGACAAGCGCCCCTGCACCTTCCTGTCCCAGCTCCCCTTCGCTCGGTTCCACCAAATAATGCCGGGAATTCAGTGCCATTTTCTGATCCTCCGAGTGCAAAGCTAGCAGCAGAGATTGTGGTTCCATACGCGGATTGATATGCATCCCATACACTACCTCGATCAGAATCCATTCCAACAAAGCGTTTAGCCCGTTGTAAGGTTCGTAGCCTCTATAGCGAGCACCTTTAAAGTGGCATACCGTCGAAGTCAAATATACATATCCATATGCCAGTTGACTCGTCGATCCACCAGTGGAGGGAATAGAAGCATAGGTATAGAGGTGGGAGGGATGGGAGAGCAAGCTGGCTTGGGGGCAAAGGCAATAACATCCGAGCAAGAGGCATTACCCTAGAAATCGGCACTTTCTCTTTCCAAGGAAGGAACTATGCGTTCTTTACCTCCAGGGCGTCGGAATAGTATATGTTAGCCGATACAGTCGACGTGCCTTAGTTTCTCAACCTCCAAAAAAGTACTAAAAGCCTCTTCTTTCTCTCTAGCCAGTCCCTTCGGTCTGTCGTCCTTCCTTGAGGTCTTTCCCTTTCCTCCCCCTCGCTTTGTTCACTTCGTTCACTAGCTCGGATACCTCAGAAGAAGATAAAAGAACGGGAAAAGAGAGAAGAGAAGATAAAGAACCTTCTTTCTAGCTCTTTCCCTCTACTCCCGGTCTATCCTTAGCTAGCTCTTTCAGTGAACTACCTTCACTCCTAATGGGCAAGGGCTCTCTTAAGCAGGTCTTCCTAACTAGCGGACCCTTTATCCTTCTATCGCTTCTCCTTCGGGGGGAGATAAGCAGGGATATACTGGTTATCTTTCTTAAAAGGAACGTTTCCCCAGGGCGGACCCGAGGGGGAGAAGAGAAAGAAATCCTAACATAGAAAGATAGATACCAGAACCCCGTTATCGCATCCCTCCCCCTAAAAAGAGAGATTGAAAGCGGATCCTAGACTCATGGAAAACCTACTTAAAAGCTAATCCGCAAATGATTGATGAAGTGAATTGGACTCGCGTTTGTGTGCCTCTTCTCCTTGATAACCCGGACCCGTCGAAATCCAATAGTTATCAACCTCCGATTCAACACAAGAAAGCAAGTCAAATCCCTATCAATAATAGACTAAAGGGTCGACTCACTGCTTCTACTGCCTCTCCATTCCCAAGCCGAAGGCGCATCTATCTCTATGACAGACGATTGCCCCGACGAGCTTGACTGACTTCGTAAACGCCGCTACTCGCTATAGAAACAGTGGCTCATTGTGCCACTTCTACAGCCAAACACAGGAAATCTTCGGGATAAAGGCTCTCACCACTGCGTCCCGTATTCCACTGTGCATTCCACCTAGTTTTGGTGTGTTTCATTCCGATCATTGCATTCCTTGGATGTTGACGGGGGATCTACTCAGTGTGTGGCAGAGTTCCCGTCAACATTTGAGCTCGGCAAGTGAGCTTCGGTTTTAAACTAGGACTACCTCGCCCGCTCTAGGTTCTCGCTTATGAAACCCTGTCTTCCGGACCAGAGGAAGCGCGGTCCTTCTTTAGTGCTGCTTCATGGCGGAGGAAGCGTCCCTCGGTTTTCTATGCGCTTAACTGGAGTTCGACCCGGTCTTGCCCGCTCTAGGTTCTCGTATCAACAGTACCTGGGTTTCCGGTCGACTATAGCTCCAGCCATCCACCTGGAACTAACATCTTATGAGGTAGCGTTCCTTGGTTAGTCATGACACAGTTGCAAAATAGGATTGGACCCGAGTGCCTGTAACCAATGTCCGATATCTAAATAACTACCAGGAAAGAGAACCCTCCTTAATGCAGGTACAAAAGACACCAGTAGAAGCCACAAGCACTCTTATCAAAGAGAGGGATCCCAGCCTATATTGCTCTTATCTGTGCCACTCGTCGTTCTGTTGTCAAGGGCTTATTGTCTGACTCTCATAGAAGCAAGTAAGGCTCTTAGACTCGTCCTATGAAACTTCTCCCCTTGGATAGCATATAACCCTGACTGGACTGTAGCACAAGGGCCAGCCGATGCGAGAGCCTGCTGAAAAGCAACTTATATAGTCAAAGGCGCTAAAGCCTTTATAGTCATAAGCGTTTTGAAGCAATTGTAGTTCACGGGCTTTCTTTTTTCAGCGAATCTAGCGAAGATCGATCTATCTCACTATCACTAGTCGAGTTTAGCAAAAGGGATGATATTCGCCAAATTCTCGTGCTGTGCTTAATTACGATTACGAGAGCGAAGTTTGAGTTTGAAATGCCATCACCCGAAAGCTATTCAATAGCGTTCCACTCGTTCCATACATTCTCGATACGTTTGACCGAAGCGGACCAGTGACAAGAGGAGTAATCGAAGGCATAACAGGCACCTCTTCCATTGCCTGACCTTCCCTTCGAGTGTGTGTTATCTAATCTTACAGGAATAGGCGCTCATCTTTCCTTTTTTCCTTATCCTTCTCTTGAAGAGCCTAAAGGTCTCTATCGAGTAAGAAGTGGTTTTATTCAAATAAAATATACGAGTATCAAAGGACCTATCAGAGAGTCTGTCAATAGAGTGAGATAGCGATTGATTCATTGTCCAGCTATAGGGATCATGCCATGCGAAAAAGCCATTTCGAGAGTCTAAAAGTGAGAAACCTCATTGCCTCTATACGAGCCTCTCTATACGAACAATCACTCTTTCAGAGCCGTCGTCTTCCTTGTTCCAGTTGACCTCTTTCAGAGCCTGTCCTTTGCTGCCCTATTCTGACTTATGCTTGCTTGACTTCTTCAGCTGGCTTTCCAGGTGGTGCAGTAACGGGTGCAGTGGCTAATACGACGGCTGGAGAGGGACGGACTCTCCCTTGTTCCACCTTGGCTCGCAACTTATTGGCTTTGGCCGCTCGCAGGTCTCTGTTCCTCGTTCAATCGAGTCCCGTTCCACTCGTGCTTGGGAAGAACTTCGTCTCATTCGGTCAAGTCGAAGGGAAAGTCGAGGGCCTTACTCTATTAGCTCTCGTTCGATTCGGGCATATGGATGGGTACTTTGTGTTGTACCCATCCATATGCTTGTCAGGAATTAGCTCTTTATAAGTAACACACAAGCAAGAAAGCCATGTCTATTGGCTTATTCCCGTCTTTAATCAACCCTCAAAGTCACATCAGGCTCTGAAAGAGTGGTTTTTGCTTGTTCTTCATCCTCTTCCTTCTTTAGGTTGCTGCCTATCGACTAGTGGAGATAACAAGGCAATGAATAAAGAGAGTGACTGTTTCCGCCGGAAGAGTGCTTTCCCATTATGCCTTCGATTGATTGAGTGCGAGCTCTTTCGTTTTCGAAGGTTAAGGGACGAAGTGCTTAGTTGAACATAGTGAGACTAAGGGACGGAAGGGCACTTGTTTGCTTTCAAAGGTCAGGGGCGGAAGTGCCTGAAGCAGGGATTGAAGACAGGGGGACAGAAGTCTACTCGACCATAGGGAGAGTCGCAGATTGGATAACGAGATCGA